GGAGGAGCGCGCGTACAGCTTTGTCACATCAATTTTATTTTGGGGTGATTTCTCAAGTTGAAAGAATTTATCAGTAGCTTCCGAAGGATCGAGCCCATAAATTTTCCATCAACAGGTGAAAACAAAAAAGAAAGAGGTACACACAAATGAACTGGATTTCTAGCTAAATCCGTATGAACCGCTGATTTTGTCGGAATCTACCCATGACAAGGAAACAAACTTCGTAGGAAATTTATATAAAAATGGAAATAAGAAAATGTAGGTGAATAAATATGAAATAAAGGATAGATCTGCCAAATTTCGCGACTTGCCTCTGTTTTACTCGTACGCTATTGGTCGAACAATTCTTGAAAATTGCGGTACGGCAAGAGCTATTTGTTAGTGCAACTACTGATGCAGGGGAATTTTTGTCTCCCCACGCGCCCACAGGACGCCGTAAGAAACAAATGTAATATCGTTAAATCACTTGCAATGACTAATTTGCTTCTTGAACGAATCACACTCCTTCGTATACATCGGGAGTCCATTGATGGAACGGAACGAGAGGGGGTTTGAACGCCGTTCCAGCTGTGATAGACGCAATAGAGGTATAAACTACAGCGAGATACTGACTCGACGGTAGTCCATCGGCTATCTTATCAAGCTGAAGCTGTCCGCCGGAAATTCCATGCAACAAAGAAAAACCATATAGCAGAAAAGACGAGCTCGCTCCACCCATCAGTAAAAATTTCGTAGTTGCTTCATTCGATCTTATATCCTTTTTGGTATGTCCAGACAAGAAGCAAGAGGATAGGCTTGAGAATTCCAACGCCACATAAAGAGTGATCAAGTCATTTGCCCGACGTGGAACCATTCCACCCGAACCTGCAGCTAATACGAGGAACGAAAATTCTGCCAAAACCGTTTTTGAACATCGTATGTAATCAACTGACAACAGAACGGATAATAGTGAACAAATCAACGGAAAAAATCTAAATATATAACTAAAATTGCTTATCTGGTAATTTCCGAAAGCGATTGGAACGGAGTGGATCCCCCATTGACATAGTGAAGCAACCACGCTAATTAGCATAGATATTAGTGAAATTCTGTGAAGCAAAATTGCATTTCTCCCCCTGTTTGATAAATCGATCGCAATAACTGTAATTAAACTGACAATCAAAACACGTTCTGGCAAAATTGACAAATTACCCAGCAAAAAAAAGAAATCCGAAAAATAATAATTGATGTAATTCGTAATAAAAATCAGGATAATATTTGAGGGTGGGTAACCTTCTGCCACACCGATTTCAAAACGGAATTAGGGGGTGAAGTACTTTCGTATCTGGATGACTATATAAATTGCAGGGGCGGGACATTCGTTTCTTTTTTCATTAAGTCGGTTTGGTAACAATTTTTATCAAATTGATTTGAAGGGTAGAAAAAACAAACTTCAAACATCTTTTTCATTAGACTTGTATCTTTAATGCAATAACTGTTGACAAAACAGGTTGAACTAGGCTTAGATGCCAAATTCGTTGATTTATTTTGGAAGAGTTGGACGTGTTAGGCGTAGAGACCTTTTTTGGTAGTTCTAGGTCAAATCTACGTCGTAGGAGACGTGTTGTACTTTTATGTTTACCCGCCGACGTACTATCACAAGAAAGTCGTGATATATATCTCGATCTACGCAATCCATCTCGATTTATTGAAGCGCTGTGATACAAAGAAAAAGTATTCCAAATTTTCACAAACCTGTCCAAAATCTCATCATCTGTTAATACAGCCCGGTCTAATTTACTAACTGGACGTCCGGTACTATCGCAGAACTTCCCCCTCTCCAAGAGTTTAACTAATAGCGAAGTTGGAATCCTAGGATGAATTTCTTCTCCGACGAAAATACTGTTGTAGGAATACACTGTGGTTTCGACCTGGACGTTTTTCGAGACTAGCTGAATAGCTGAGAAGTAACCCAAGAATAAAACACAGCTGGCGGATAACAAATTGAATGGTATTTGGGTAAATTCAATTGGATGGTGAAAATGAGATCCAAAAAATATCGAAAGATAATGAATCCATTTTTTTGCAAAATATTGAGTTCCACGAAAAGCTATGAGAGATTTGTTTTTACATCTCCCGAAGTGGATGCACAAATTTTGGATGAGGCGGCGGTCAATGCTTACCGCGTCTAATCGACAATTATATTCAGAAACACGTATTTTCTTCCTAGTCACGTTATTGCGATCGGGATATACAAAATACCTTGGGTGTGACTTATGCATTCGTGTCCACAAAATTAGCAGTATCGAATCAATTTCGTAGGCGTAAAAATTTCGGAGTAGTAAATCAATGCTTCTTCGTTCTTTCTGTTTCCAAGACTGAAGCTTAATAAATTTCCCACACAAAGTTTTGTACGTGTGAAAAAATGTTCTCAATAGATGTGTAAGTGGCACATCCCTAATTCGTCGACGAAACAAGCGAACTGGAGTTTCCAGATGAAGATTTTGTGGCATCTCTATCTCTAAAACGTGGCTAGATTTTGGCAATCTGTCTTCCAAAAATAAAAATATTGAATGAATAGACTTTGAAATTTTCGAGTTGTTATTTGTTTCACCAGCTAGCCGACGCAAGAGAGGTATCCCCAAAATTAAACATATTGTTTGTAGAAGTACATGGAGATATAAATCCATGTCAAGTCGACTGCTTCGTTTTCAAACAAATTCTGAATGAAAAATCTCTGAATAATCTTGGTAACGCACACTATCAATTGAACGCTTTATTGCCGCTGCACTACACGCCCCGGAGACTAAACCGATGTCTCGTCTATCTAAACAACGCTTACAAGCGACCGAATAAAAATTATCTCTAAATAGAAGAAGAATTAGATATGGGAAACAATCTCGATTAGTGTTAAGCCCTTCGCTTTTCTGTAATGCATCAAATTTAGGAAGGGATCCAAAAGTGGTCTTCATCACAGTAACTCCCAAGCATTGCTGTATTTCGTAATGAATTTTCTCCGGAAGAGTCGATGTATTAATAGCTATATTTCCATTATATGAGTGAAATGAAAGAAAAACTACAATTGTTTAAGTTCAAACATTGTACTAAAAAAAAGCTGAATAACCTGTTTCATTGGATAACGTGAAACCCGAATTATTAAATACCTACTAATGTGGTAAGTACTTACTAATTCGGATTTCGTTGAGGAAGCATTTTCACCCAAATGAAATATTTATTGACTTGATCCTCGCTAAAGTGCTGAGCTACAATCATCTGTTGGAAAAATTCGTAGGGAGTTATACCAAGATTATGTTGTAAAATTGGCGGCTAACCCCTAAACCAAAAATCAGTTGAGAAAATAAATTGTTGAAAAACTTGTCCTGGTAGTAACCGTGTTATTAGCTTGAACTACCTGCGTCTCCTCCTCCCCTTCCAACTTTTCATCATACCCGTGAATATATGTGCGATATCACTTCTTCCAAAAGAGGTTTTGATGGAAAACCAGTAGTCTCTCCGAAATATTCTACTTCTTAAAGGAATGCCGAATACGGCGTAGACGTAGAGTATAAGTAAGAGAGAGGGGTAATACAAAAGCACCTGAAAAGAGCTGTAAGCTGGGCCCATTAGATTCTCCTAAAATTCGATTTTTAGTTAGAGGTTGATTCCTACTTGTTCAGGCACCTTCGCCCGTTTCAAGATGTCACGAACAGTTTGTGTTGGTTGCGCTCCCTCTTTAAGGAGAGCAATAATAGCAGAAAGATCCAATCGGGTTTGCTCTTTGCGGGGATTGTAAAAACCAACCTCCTCAATGGCTTCCCCTTCTCTCCGAAATTGGGTGTCGATCGCAATTATTCGGTAAGTAACCTATCAGGATAGGTGGGTGCACGCAGGGCAGAACCCTCGCCCCCCCCCCCGCAAAGCCGTATGTGAAACGTTGAATTCGTACGGCTTAGAGCACAACTTCAATTGAATAGATAACTGTTCTACCCAATAGCAGAAGGATACTTCTAACTCATATGTGTACGACGCGAACATTTTCCCTTTTATTTTATTGAGTTATCTCCTCACGAACTATCCTTCTGTAAAAAACATTACTATAAGGTGAATGGGGAAGCAATCTTACCCCCACCGTATGCCTCTTTCTGTTTCTATTTACCTAATAATAGGTTCAACTGGATGTCGAAAATCCCCTCGTTCGTAGATCTACTTTTACAATCCTTAGGTTTAGGCCTAACCCCGAGGGTTTTCCAAATTGAGAGTCAGTAGCAGCAGAACCCATTCTCACCGACCCCTAGAAAATTTGCCGGGTAAGTTTTTTTCCACACCTGTTCCAGATTGTAGACAAAATAAAACTTAACCGAGCTAAGGCGGTTGGCTCGTGTGAGCCCGATAATCGATAATACTAACGATAATACTAAACCAACCTCGCCGAAATCCAGTTTTCAGTCCCCGGTAAGAACGTACAAGGCAACGGACTGATGAGGCTTCACCGCGCTATTTTGTGAAAATAACCATAGATAAAACTTCTCTCCAAAAATATAAATCGATTCAAATAGATAGATATTCTTCAAGTTTCATTGGGTAATGGGTTTTAACAAATGTCGAAGCAGGAACGTCCCACCCTTTGAGTAGAACCGGCGGATACTAGACTCCGCGAAGACGATCTCGATGTTCGAGTCACACGTTGCTTCTTACCATGTCGTTTCAAGCGGGGTTTTACCGTAATATCTAAAAACCGAGAATTATTTTATTGCTAAATACTTACGGCTCGAGTGTCTCCGATTGATATTTCCGGTACGAACTTTTTGACGCATTCCCAAAATTAAGTTAGATGGACTAGAACTTATGTCGAATGATTACCTGTACAATTTCCCAAATTAAGAGCTTGATTTTTCTTTAGCCGCATACGTTACATCAATTGTAATTTCTGGAATGTTAATTTGTTTTGCGTAGACTTCGGTGTTTTTCTTGGTCCTCCCCCTTACGAAACCAGGAATTTTATTTGGTTCCGACTCAGCTTCGGGGGTCCAATTAATATTAATATCTCTCCCATCTGTTGATAGAGACTTGGTGCTTACTCCTTTGGTATCATGCCCCCCGAAAACATCCAGCGAATGATCTTCCATGCCCAGATTAAATGAATTATAGATTGGATCGGCTATTTGGTTGGTTCCTTCGTAACCTAAAAATGGTCGATATCCCAGGGGAAAATTCTGGATATGAACTGGTGAAGAAATGACCCCACACGGAATATCAATACGTTTGCCAATATGACGTTCCATTTGAGTTCCAAATATGGCGGAGGGCTCGATACGGGCTATGGTATCTCCAACCTCGGTATGATCTTCCGTAACTATTACTTCGTCACATAAACCCTGAACTTGCTCATTAAACCGTTCTGCATCATGCTTGCAATACGTGCCTGGGCAACTGACACGAATTCCCATTTCTTTAACAAGTATTTTCGTAATTGAGGCTGCATGAGTTGCATCACCAAAAATCACTGCTTCTTTTCCAGCCAAATTTTGACAATCAATAGACTTGGAAAACCAAGCTGCTTGGGAAACAAATTTAGTTTGATTGTCGACATATAATTTGTAGTTAAGTCTTTTTTCTGACAGCGCGGAAGTCCACACATTCACAAGCTTTCCGATCTGTGCAATGAAGTCGGCTGTGTTTGAAATCCCCATGGGAGTTATAGATATGTAAGGCATTCCATACTCCTTTTCCAAAAAAGTTGCTGTCATCAAACCTACTTCGCGATGAGGAACTGTATTAAACCAAGCTCTTGGCAAATCCTTCAAATATTTAAGAGACCCTCCCTCTGGGATTACTTGGTTGACCGCAATTCCCGATTCTCCAGGTAGACGTTTCAATTCGCGACAGTCATGCTGATTATGGAAGCCCAGGGTAGAAATTCCTATAATATTTGCCGAAGGTGCGTTTGTCACGGATCGATCCAAGCTACCTCGTCTACGAGCCCTATCCAAATGAAATCGAGTTATTTGTTCCAAGGTTCTATCCGCCGCTTGAGGCTCATTGACTCGGTGATAATTAACATCCGCAGGAATTACATCAGACTCGGAAGACAAAGAAGCTCGATCCACAAAATTTTGCAGATCCTCCTGCAAAATACTAGAGGTACACGTAGGTGTCGAAACAATTAAGTCGGGGTGTTATTCCTCATCTTTTCGGCTTATGTTATTTATAACCTTTTCTTGAGACCCACGCGCCAATACGTGGCGGTCCACTACACTAGCAGTTACTGGGGTAAAATCCCTTTCCCTCTCCGGCGTAGAACGCATTACATTAAAGTAGTCATCTCCCAAAGGGGCATGCATTATAGCATGTACGTTCCTGAAGGAACTGGCTACCCGTAGAGTACCTATGTGGGCGGGTCCAGCATACATCCAATAAGCTAATTTCATAGTTTGGTTTTGGTATCATTTTGTTACTTCGCATCCCAAAGGGATCTATTGCTATATGCGGCTTATCGTCATAATATAAACTGGAAGATCCACCGGGTAGAACTATTTTATTGAGTATATCGAGGGAGGGGTGGGGGTAGATAGATAATCGAAGCTGGAAGTGAGATTTATGACTTCTTCAACTTCTAGTATGTGGGGATGCAATAGATTTTTTTGGGAAAAAAGTCTGGGACGGAAGGATTCGAACCTCCGAGTGGCGGGACCAAAACCCGCTGCCTTACCGCTTGGCCACGCCCCACAAATGATGGGTATGATGACTATCCCACACTTCGGGTTTCCTGTCAACCAGCTTTTTTAACTACTTGCTCGGCTAGAAGGTAGCACAGATTAGAGCAGTTTAAAACTACTAGTACTCTAGAAAACTAGCTGAGAAAGAATACTTAAGTAGAAACCCAGTCAGATATCACTTTGGCCTGGTAAGGTTTTGATTTAGCGAATCCAAAATATTTGGATGGGGGAACATATAATAATACATACCTGACGGGTCAACCAATTGAGAGACGATGTGTAGCCGCGTCGGGGGGAAATTACTTGTTACATTACTGGAGAATAAAGATGATAGTTTCGTATGACATCTATCTGGAAAATTCTATTCACCTCAATGATGCCTCCTTTGCCAAATCACCCGAAGCTTATGCAATCTCCGATCCAGTTGTAGATGTAATGCCGGTAATACCGGTGTTCTTCTTACTTCTGGCCTTCGTTTGGCAAGCCGCAGTTAGTTTTCGATAATAAGTACTGGGGGGTTGCTCAACTCTAGAATGCCCCGCTCTCTACGCGGTGACAAAAAAAGTTGTCAAACAGTTGAGGTTGGAAAAAGAGAAAGGTGGGGGGGGGGGGTCGCCACAATTCAAGCGAGAAACTAATTTTGGAAAATTGCAACCCTCTTATGTGGGGTTCACGGTTGGAGATATCGGTACCGACGTATTCACTTTCATATCTAAAGAAGGAATTGGTTGCTCGCAGCTTACCCGAGATTGACAGACATAAATTTTTTAATGAGTTGAATATTTATGTAATTTTTATTTTTAACTATTGAAGTAAGAAGAAGAAAACAAAATATTGAATATTACAAATAGAATTCATTTGGTGAAGTAATGTCTCACGAAAGCCGGGTTCTTTCTCCCAAATGGAGACAGAAGTCATAGCCGTATGTTCAAACAAATATAAATGATAGAGATAAATAGATGTTCCAAACGAAGCAAAGTTGTTGCGTCTCATTTTATCCCTAGTTCTAAAAAACAAGGAGATGTTATCATGCTTACCCTCAAACTATTTGTCTATGCAGTAGTGATCTTTTTCGTATCTCTCTTCGTTTTCGGATTTTTATCAAATGATCCCGGACGAAACCCCGGCCGTGGGGATTAGGTAGAAGTCGACGCCTTAGACACCTCGTTGGAATAGGCTTAGCAATCCACCAGTTTAATCAATTTATTAAGAAGGGAGAGAGAGGGATTCGAACCCTCGGTACATATGATTTGTACAACGGATTAGCAATCCGACGCTTTAGACCCCTCGGCCATCTCTCCAAGCAGCCGGGAATGTCTTTTTCCCCAATTCTAACACGAAGTTAGGGTGTAAGTCTATACCTACAATCTACACCCAAAATACAGCTTGTTGAAGGGATGGCCTTGGCCGCGTGCGTATTACTTGATTTGATGAAGTCAAACTCCGAGTAAAAATTTATTTCCTCTGTTTCTTGCCGGCTCCCTCCTCTTTCTATGATGTGACGTAAGGGAAGTAAATTTGTAACTAAACCTATTGGTATTGGGTACAAGCTAAAAATATCGCCGAAAATGGATTCAATATTTCTTGGCCTAGACAAGATTGGCAAATTTGCTTCTGCTAACTAAACCAAAATGATTGTTGATACGGTGCAATGGTCAATTTCGCAGTTAAACTGCTTGTTATGGGGGCAGAACAAAATAATTTCACTTCATGAGTTTGATGCCATCGGTTTCTCTCACCTCCCCGCTTTTTTGTATAAGTGAAAGAAAAAAAAGGAAATTAAATAAATATATTTGTTTAATTTTTTACAAAATTTCTCGATATCGAGATAGATTTATGAGAAACGATAGAAGGAGGGATAATGAATCTAGAAATAATTGCGCAATTGGCTATCTTGGCGTTGGTAATTGCATCAGGACCCTTAGTAATTGCACTATTGGCAGCTCGGAGGGGTAATCTGTGACGTGGGCGGAGAAACCATTAAATGAGTACCAATTTTGTATATAGATATAAATAATTATATATATACAGAGACAAGGAATGGGTGGGGGGGGGGCTCCTCCTATAACCAAAAGTAAGCGCGTTTGGAATGCCTCACCAATGTACAGATAGCTGGTATAATGCAGTTGTACCGTCGCGGGTATAGTTTAGTGGTAAAAGTGTGATTCGTTCCACATTGATTTTAATAGTCGAGGGATCTCTCAAACTGAATCTCAACTAAATCAAAAAGCTTTATTTTTACAGAAGTACATCTATTTTTCTCTACTAGTTACTGGTAGTAGCATGGGAAAAGAATGCGCCATTCCTGTTACTCCTGTACTTTGGAAGTCGTACCGGTTAGTGACAAGGCAGGATTATTTTGGTATGCAAAAAACTTGGGATGATTTCGCAAAGAAAAAAAATGAGAATCTATGGGTAGACATCTAAAATATTTGTTTCATCGTCACTGAACCTTGGAGAAAAAAATCCAAGCTTAAAATAAAAGTTATAAATAGATTGATCCTGGTTTATCAGGGTTATCCTGCACTTTTTTGATTAAGCGGCAACAACTGCTTCCGAGACTCGGTGAGAAATATTTTCCTAAGGATTTTTGGGAGTAGAAATAAAGAACGAAGTAAATAAAGGAAAAAAAAAGCAATTGATACAACTAATTTTTTTTCTTTCAAGGGATCATCTAAGAAGTATATCCATGCTATACGGCCAAGGCGTAAGCAAGACTGACATAGATTTTATGGATGCCACTTACTCGAAGTGGGGCAGTTCCCTCCTCTTTGAACGGTTGGGAAGGGGAGGGGAAGAAAAGCCCCCGAATAGTCCAACATGGAGAAAGCCTCGATCCCCGCAGAGGTAAATTTAATACGCGCTCCCTTCCTTTCTTCCTTTGAGGCAAAGGAGACAACCGCTCGTATTCTGATTGTTTTATTTAACTAGGTTAGTATATGTGGGCGAATTCTCCACCAGTTTTGCACTACTTATCCCTCCTTTCCATAAAGGAGCCGAATGGGCGGAAACTACCATGTTCGGTTCTGGATTAGCGACGTCATAACCATTTGCTGCCGTCGACTATAACCTTTAGCCTTCCAAGCTACTGATGCGGGTTCGATTCCCGCTACCCGCTGGTGATACTAAGAATCCCGGAGCCCTAGTCAGGTTAACCCCTCACCCATGGATTGCGTCGTGAACAAACTAAAGCTATGGTTTGTTCACGATTTGGGAGCTAATCCGTCGGCATATTCATCACCAACCAACGAGAGAAAAGAGGAGACGTCCATCGTCTAATGGATAGGACAGAGGTCTTCTAAACCTTAAGTATAGGTTCAAATCCTATTGGACGTAATTCCGTGTTTGGAGTGATTATGTCGGCGTGGATGAAGCGAAAGTGGTCAGATGATCCTTGGGAGTCATTCCCCGGGTGCAATCTGCACCCTTTTCACTTACTTCTCCTGTAATAGAAAACTTTCTGTTGACTCCTTAATTGCCTCCTTCAAAAGTGTTTCCGCTTGTTCTGTAGACACTTTTGTGGAACGAGTAATTTCACCAAATTGAGGTTTATTGGTTATTATATACTCGCGTAGCTGAACCAAGAATCGCTTGACTTGTTCAACTTCTGGTACATCCAAATATCCGTTGACTCCGGTATAAGTGGTGGCCACCTGTTCCCCGACCGATAATGGGGCTGATTGAGACTGTTTAAGCAGTTCACGCAATCGCTGGCCCCTAGCTAACTGATTTTGAGTAGTCTTATCAAGATCGGAAGCGAATTGTGCGAAAGCTTCCAATTCTGCAAATTGTGCTAATTCCGATTTCAACTTGCCAGCCACCTGTTTCATAGCTTTTATTTGAGCCGCGGAACCCACTCTAGATACAGAAATCCCCACATTTATTGCTGGTCGAATCCCAGCGTTAAATAGATCTGCTGATAAAAATATTTAGCCATCGGTGATAGAAATAACATTGGTGGGGATGTAAGCTGAGACATCCCCTGCTTGTGTCTCAACGATAGGTAAAGCCGTCATGCTACCTTCCCCTAATTGGAGACTTAACTTAGCTGCTCTCTCTGAAAGACGAGAGTGTGGATGGAAAACATCTCCCGGATATGCTTCTCGACCGGGTGGTCTTCTTAGTAGCAGGGACATTTGTCGGTAAGCTTGGGCTTGTTTAGAAAGATCGTCATGGATAATCGGGGTATGCTGCTTGCGATACATGAAGTATTCGGCTAAAGCTGCTCCCGTATAAGGAGCAAGATATTGCAGAGTGGCTGGAGAATTCGCGGTCTCCGATACCACGATCGTATATTCCATGGCGCCGCGATCTTGAAAAGTATCCACTACCTGAGCCACAGAAGAAGCTTTTTGACCAATAGCTACGTAGACACATATAACATTTTGACCTTTCTGATTCAAAATTGTATCTGTAGCTACTGCTGTTTTACCAGTCTGTCTATCGCCAATAATTAACTCCCGTTGACCGCGACCTATAGGAATCATCGAGTCAATAGCAATGAGACCTGTTTGTAAAGGTTCGTATACGGAGCGTCTCGAAATAATCCCCGGAGCGGGGGATTCGATCGACCTAAACTCAGACGCTGGGATTTGACCTTTCCCATCGATAGGTTGGGCCAAGGCATTTACAACACGACCCAAAAACGAGTCACTGACTGGTATTTGGGCAATTTTTCCTGTCGCTCTTACAGAACTTCCCTCCTGTATGGTCAAACCATCACCCGTCGGTACGGCCCCAACATTATCAGATTCCGGATTCGGAGCGATCCCTACTGTGCCATCCTCAGATTCCACCAATTCGCCAGCCATTACTTTGTTGAGTCCGTGAATACGAGCAATCCCATCTCCGACTTAAAGTACGGTACCAATGTTAACAACTTTTACTTCTGGGACATACCCTTCAATTTGCTTGCGAATAATGCTGCTAATCTCGTCGGGTCGAATATTTATTACCATGTTTGCCAAAAAAATATTACTAGAAAGGGGATAGATAAAAATAAAACCCGTTTTGTAATGAGATGGTAGTGCAATTGGAACTAATCAGATTTGTTTTTCATGTCTCTGAACAGGTCGATGTGATAATCAATCATTTGCAAATGCAGTTGACTATCCAGGCGACTATTTAGACCTTCTAGAGCCCTTTCGGACGCTAGTCGAGAAACTTGCTGTCGAACCTGCTCGATAGCGCGTTGCTTCTCGAAACGAATTGCATAATTCCTACTATCTTCCAATCCCTTTAAATCTTCGTCGGCTGCATCAACGAGATCCCGCTGCTCCCTGTCCATCTGCGTAAGTCCATTAATTCGGATCTCATCCGCTTTAACTTTTGCTTGCTGCAGGCGAATGCGAGCCTTCTGCAGTTTTTTAGTAGCCTCCTCGTGGCGCTCCTCCGCATCCCGAATTGTATTCAAAATTGTTCTTTCGCGATTCTCCAGGAAATTGATCAATGAAAGTGGATTACAGATCTCCAATTCTCGGAGGCTGATAATCTCTTCCCAAACCGAACATGGATTTTTCGATCCATTCGGCTTTCCTGCCCGTTTCCACCGGTAAATCGGTAGAATTCAACAGATAATGTTTCAACACGCGGGCTCGCCTCCTTCTCTTCTCCATTAACTAATAAGATTCATCTCGAATAGGTTTAGATGGAATAATCAATATTTTAGAGGGGAAAAAAGGGTTGAGGACTCTCCCAGATAATTATTAATTATTTGAGAGCCGCTTTTTCCGAGTAGTATTCATCTTGTATGGGTTGTCTATTCAGCAAATTGAAGAAGATCGAGCTAAATCAACTTCGATATCTATCTATATATCTACCTATACTACAATAGGTATCTATCTCAAAAACTGGTACAAATCAAAGTATTCTTGATATGAGCGTCATATACCAAATGATGCGTTTCCAATCGCGATTTGGCTTACGCGGTAGGGGAAAGAAAACCCTAATTTTGCTAAGACTTTAAGCAATTTAGCTTTAACCATATTGACGACAGTCCCGAGAATCGGTCAATGGAAGTGAAACTTTCATCGGTTACACGGAATGCTCCGGTTCTTGCATAACATTTATTCACAGGGAATTCGTCGGGGTTTTGCACTTTTGAGTGCAGCTGAAGAAAACAGTTATCCCACTCGGATATACGACTCGCACACACCCCCTTTCCGTAGTAAGACAATATACCTAGTACTAAAATTAAGTTAATTAAGTTTATCTCCAAAATATTGGTATTTAAGCCAATATTTGCGGCAAGAGTCCAGTAACTTGAGGGAGCAGCGATCTCACTTACACTTCTCATAATCCTTTCCCTCCTGGAAGTTTTTGCAAGATTTAAACAACTTCTGGTCCAGCCTGGGGGGGGGGGTGCGCCAAGCTACTCCTAATTACAAACAGGTTAAACAAACGGATTGGCAAATGACGAAGCTAAAGCTACAACTGATCCATAAATTGTCAAAGCTTCCATGAAAGCTAAACTCAATAATGAAGTACCTCGTGTCTTGCCTTCTGCTTCTGGCTGTCTCGCGATACCCTCGACTGCCTGACCTGCAGCAGTCCCCTGGCCGACACCCGGTCCAATTGAGGCGAGGCCTACAGCTAACCCAGCAGCAATGACAGAAGCAGCGGAAATCAGTGGGTTCGTATTAGTCTCCTCTTAATTTATTTACGTTAATCAATCTTGTTTCGTTTCGTTGGGTACTAACTAGACTCGGCGCAACGAAGACTTTCCAGTGAACGCTAATCGAGAAATCAATTCTACATGAATCTGATCAAAACTAGTCATGTGGTGTAACATAATACCCGTATACTTAATTTTGAATTTCGAGAAGTAATGAAGTACGGGGGGGACGCACCTACTTCCCATGTTGATCGGTGCTACTTCCCGCCTAATTTAATAAAATTGGATCGAAAAATTTTGAGTATTTGGTAATAGTAATTTAATTATTACATACCGAAACATGTCTATTCTAGCTTCAGTGCAAGTAATATCTAATCACTTGATTTGATATGTTGTGGCATAGGTCCGACTGAGATATAAACCGGTTCAAATGGGAAACGTGAAAACGGCATAAATTGTTTTCCAAAAACTTCGTGTATTCTTTTCTAATAGAAGAATATGAGCTTGGCGGTGAAGATAACTACTTTTTCTTCATTCAAAATCTTAAATGGCTCAAATTAAATTTAAATTTGGAGGGCCATGCGGGATTTCTAGTTCTTAACCCTTCCTCCCGCTCGCCTTTCTTATTGCTATTCGGAGTGGAGGAGGAGACAGTACGGATCTCGTACTGCTATAGCATGATACCACGGAAACGTTTTTTTTCAACTACGGCGATCCAATGAATGGCTCTCAAAGGAGGTATTTCGTGGCTACTATATTCTTTTGGAATGACTCACTCCAACCAAATTAGTGGTGGCCCTCCGTGGATTCCCCGATATGAGCTGCAGCCGAAGTGGCAAAAATCAAAGCCTGTATGGCACTTGTAAATAGTCCTAAAGGCGTCATGGGTACGGGAACAATTGAAGGTACCAGGGAGACAGGAACAGCTACTACCAATTCGTCAGCCAAAATATTTCCAAACAGTCGAAAACTAAGTGATGAGGGTTTGGTAGAATCTTCCAAAATGTTGATAGGTGGTAGTACCGGAGTTGGCTGGATATACTTACCGAAATAACTAAAACCTTTCTTGTGTAAACCCGCGTAAGAATGTGCTACTGATGTAAGCAAGGCTAACGCAACAGTAGTGTTTATATCGTTGGTAGGTGCAGCCAACTCTCCATGAGGTAACTGAACGATTCGCCGAGGAAACGGAGCACCAGACCGGTTGGAAACGAAAATGGATGGAAACATCGTTCCAATAAATGGAACCCGGGGACGGTATTCCTCTTCCCCCATCTGGGTCCTAGTTAAATCCCTAATAAATTCGGGAACATATTCGATGAAATTCTGGCTGCCAGTCGGTATGACTTGCAGATTCTTGGTAGCTACAATAGGTAGAGCCGGCAACAAGGCGATAACGACCCAGGAAGTTACAAGAACCTGCGCATGAACTTGAAAGTCTCCTATTTGCCAATAAGAGTGTTAGCCTACTTCTACACTCGATACTTGATACAGATAATCAACCTCATAAATTCGGAGTTGCTCGACGTGCGTAATACCCCCCTCTCGATAGAGAAATTTATCTAAAATATTTAAGGTGATCACTGCAAATTATTTATTCTGAAATAACAGAAGCAAGTTACTTGCTACTTTCTGGTGGAATTGGGCGATATCCCCAATTGCGGTATAACCCCCCTCCCCCCCCGCTACTTTGTTACAAGTTGTCGAGGCAGCTCTCAGCCCTGCCGCTTGTTAATTTACCTCATAGAACTTTGAGTTCGAACGACCTTCACAAATAGCTAGTGTTAGTTTGTCCAATATCCATCGGATTGAGGGTCGCGCGTCGTCATTGCCGGGGATTGGGATATCTACAAGATCTGGATCGCAATCTGTATCGACAACACAAATTGTAGGAATACCTAGAATGATACATTCCCTAAGGGCGATAGATTATTCGTGTTGATCAGTAATTGTCGCAATATCGGGTAAATCTGACATATATTGAATTCCGCCTAGACACTTTTTTAGTTTAAACAGTTATCCCCTCAAAATCGCCGCCTCTTGCTTCGGAAGTCAGTCGAACCCTCCTGTATTTTCTCCGTTTTGTAAGTATTGAAACCTACGGAGACGCATTTCCGTAGTGAACCAGTTTGTTAACGTACCGCCTAACCACTTTTCGTTTACATAGTGACATTGAGATCTTGTTGCGGCTGATGCTATCAAATCAGCTACTTGATGTTTCGTACCAACCGTTGGGAATTCCTTTCCCTCCGCTGCTGCATCGAATACCGAATCACAGGCTTCAGATGAAAGACGAGCAGTCTGAGTTAAATCGAGGATATGAACACCTTTCCGTTCTGTAAATATATAGGGTGACATCCTGGGATTCCATTTCTGAGTTTGGTGGCCGAAGTGGATTCCCGCCGCCATCATTCCTTCCAACTCAATATTCCAATTTTTTTGTTGCATCTTCCCCTCAGGTGTAAAAAGCTGTAAACTCGTTTCATTTTAACTAAATTTGGTAAATTATTACAATCTGGTGATCAATTTTGCGGATTGAAACGCGCAAAAACTTCACTTACTATTGGGTAACCCTTTATGTTATCTCAAGGTTAAGATAAGGGAGGGGTCGGCTCAATCCCTTGTGAAGAAATAGATTGGGGTCGATATTTCGCTTCTCGCGGTAACCGCGTAGGTCATATTTTGCTTGCCAATTTGGGTTCTTGCCATTCCCATCCATTGCCAAATGAAACCCTTTTCGTTTATTCACTTCTAGTTGGCAAACGATTTCTGGACTACCTGTTCCAACGGGGACGACGTCACCAAGAATGACGTTTTCCTTCAATCCTTTTAACCGATCGATTCGACCGCGGAGAGCAGCTTTGGCCAATACCCGCGTAGTTTCTTGAAGACTCGCCTCTGATGAAAAACTAGTAGTATTAAGGGATGCCTTTGTCATTCCCAGTATAATAGGTTCATAGAAAATTGGTCTCTTTGATACGCGATTCATCCGTTCCGCCTGTGACAACTCGACAAGCTCCCCGGGGAAGAATACATTGGTTATTCCGTCTTCCGACGCTACGACCCGCGACGTCAGTTGCCAAATGATAATTTCTAGATGTTTCTCGGATATTTGTACTCCTTGAGATTCGTAAACTTCTCGAATTTCATTAATTATAATCAGTTGGCAGCGTTCCATACTTGTTCCAGCACTTAGAAAGTGGCTCCAGAGGTTCCCAATTAATCTTATAATACCCCGGTTCCATCTCCCAAAAAGATCTTCGATTCTTGCTGGAATAGAAGCAATGGAACGAGACTCCAGCAGCTGCTCAACCTTCGGAAGACCCTGAGTAATGTCTCCAGATTTCAATCTATCATATGGTAATGTTAGTGATGTATCTCCCTCCCCAATAATGTCTCCAGATATCCCGTGGGGAGTTGCTCCCCGGGTCGCCAGCAGGGTCCTACCAGTTCTGACTAGTAAGTAATTTCGGTGAATGGCTACAACCTGACCGGACTGGAGAAATACATTACTTCTACAGAAATATCGACTTTCGTTTATTAATAGTCCTAGATTGATTAGCAGTATTCCCCGGTTTGAAAATTTTGGCGTCGAACAAATTGGCTTCGCCAATAAAAATCTATTTAAAAAAGGATTTATAGGACATTTCAATGTTAATTTGGTTTCATCAATTAGATACCGATGTCGGTGGTCCGGTGTATCTGCCGAATACGTATCTGTCGAATAATCGGGAAAATAATTTTTGAAGAAAGAAGCTTTGCTGCTCAGCGCCAAACGGGGGGTATCCAAGAAGTAGGAAATTGTGTATGAAGTCCCTAATAGACCTACCTCTTCAAATTTTAATTGACAACAAGTGAGGCTTGATCTTTCAAATTTAAACGATCTCTCTTTAATATTTAGATTTGGATACTTTTCCGAAAAAGATTCATATTTGGAACTGAATGAAACGTTTTTCGGACTCCCGCCCGGACCGCCTATACCCGATTCTGGTCGAGGGAAGTATTCTCCAACTCCTTTCTCGTAGTCGTTATTGCTTGAATCAGCAGAGGAATTATTACGATAAAAGTCAAACGGTGACAAAGTTAAGAAAGATGCACCACGTCCTGGCACCGAGTGAACGGTAAAGCTATGATATTTGGGAACTAAATCATTGCTGTCGCCGGATAGATTGACTTGAGCGAGAAAGGGTTTGTCGACAGACACCAATTTTTGGGAAACTTGACTGACTCCGAGCCTTGGTGCGGGGGGAGACGCCACTGAATCAACCTGAAGAAAAGTACTGAGGAGATTATTGATTCCCACATTGGCGAGAGATAAATAATTCTTTTCCGTAGAAGGGGTCTGGTGGAAGCGTCTCCGCCACCCAGCCAGTAAAAAAATTCGAATTAATTGAGTAGTCGTATGATTAATCATTCTGATTTCCTCACCATTTCTATGGGAGATACATAGAAGGGTTTGGACTTTCGTGCGTTTCTGCGTCTTCGGCTTATCGGCGCAGAAGACCCCCTGCGCCAAAGAATCGCTAGATACGTCGTATTTCACAACTGGTCTTACCAGGACAGAGGTCTTTCTTTTCCTGTAAAGTGTAACCGATTGAAGGTAAACCCAACCCCTGGTTTTAATTCCACTAAGAATCAAATTACCTGACTCTATTAGATTACTATTTTGTCTTTGTATACCAGTTGCCTTCTCTGGATTGTGAATATATCCGGGTAATACTCTTATCACAATACTGTTTGCTAATGTTTTTTCGATTCGGATTAGTCCACCTACTTTACTACTAATAGTATCAGTTATTCGTGTGCCTTCTTCCACAACAGTATTGTTTGTTACCAAAATAGATGATGGGGGTTCATGTGTAGTATAAGCCTCCTCGGGAATTAGAAAGGAATTGCCCCCCCTGACTACTCTATACCACGAGCTGGAAGTTGTTTTTTCCGCCTCATTGTCAAGAAGGAATCTTTTTTTATCAACGGGTTCCACTTCTATGGTACCATATTTCACAATCCCCGAAACACCAGTTTGATACTCGAATTTTTCGTAGATGGCGAGGATATCGCTTTCATCCAAAATGCTGTTTAATTGAACATGAATATTTGCGAAACGTGATTCGTTAAAATTTTTCTGCTGTCTTTCCAGCAACAGAGAAACAAATTCAGTTTTTTCGGACCGCTCCACCTTGATATTAGATAGAATATAGTTAGATATTGGAGTTTTTGACCAATTTGAAAAACATTTTGGATCGATTCCAAATTCTCGGATACTTTTTTGAGAACCTTCGCAGTCGGCGGCATCGATTTCTTCCTCGCCACTTCCTTCGAAGTAATTGCACCTCCTCTCGATAGAGTTGGGTTTGATACCGACTCTATCCCGATCCTTATGAAACAAATAGCTTTCGTCGGAATCGTTATAAGCTCCCGAAAGAATCCGGATATGGCCCGCCTCGCGTACGACACGAATGGGATTATCTATGCAATCGCGGACATGCCACGCAAATTTACTCCAGTGAATCTCCCCCTTTAAATTTGGATAGATAGCTTTTTGGATACGTTCCTTAAGGGGAAACTCTTTGGCTCGTACTTCCGCAATGATTTGCTGTGCTTCGACATACTGACCGTTTCGAATCATAAGTAGACTTTGGGCTGGGACGACGAAATCATGTGTAGCGCCACAACTCCTGATAACAACCGACAAAGCATTTCGACACATCCAGGCGGGATGCCCATGTCGTGTACGTGTGGGATAAACCAGCCTTCCATCGGAATTAATAAGTCCATTAAACGGAATTCGTACGTATTCTGCGATATCACCCGTAAATACCCCACCTGTATGAAAAGTTCTTGGTGTTAATTGAGTTCCCGGTTCTCCAATGGATTGGCCCGCGATGATGCCAACAGCTTCCCCTAATTCTACCAAATCGTAATGAGCAAGACTCCGACCGTAACGCCACTGACAAATCCGGAAAATGCTTTTACGTGCCAAAGGAGATCTCACATATATTGGCTGCGCCGATGCTACTGAGTTACTAGCCAGTCCATCACTGATATCTTGATTGCGGGTGGCAATACATCTAACATCCCAATAGACGTTATCCGCGAGCACACGTCCAACCAATTTTTGATATGATATTGTTCTAATAGATTCTCTTTTCTCTCGGATGATATTCAGCAAAGCAATGCTTCTGGTAGTTTCGCAATCCTTTTTGCGTACAGCAATGTGTTGGACCACTTCAACGGGTCTGCGTGTTGGGTATCCAGCGTCGGAGGTTCGAACGGCAGTATCCACAACCCCTTTGCGGGCACCATAGCGGGAAATGATATATTCCGTCAGGGATAGGCCTTCGCGGAGGTTTCTTCGAATGGGTAGATCAATTACTTGTCCCCGGGGATCCGACATCAATCCTCTCATGCCAAGCAACTGATGAACTTGGGATATACTTCCCCGGGCCCCCGAAAAAGACATCATGTGGACTGGATTTAAAGGATCGATCATTTTAAAACTTGGATTCATTTCTCGCTTTGGACATTCACTTGTAGCGTACCAGGCTTCAATTGATTGACGTAATTTCTCTACGGCATGCAGACTTCCGTAACGATAATGCTGCTCCGAGACGTAACCTTATTTCTCAGCGTCTTGTACAAGCCATCCTCTGGATGGTACTGCTAGGAGGTCGTCGATGCCCAATGAGACAGATGCTGTCGTAGCTTGTTGAAAACCCAAAATCTTAACTTGATCCGAAATATTTGTTGTAGATGCAATTCCAAAACAAACGACTAACTTGCCAATGAGTCGCCTCATCGCAACTCTATCCACCGTTTTGTTGCAGAACGGCAATTCAGTTTGACCCGTCATTATAGAAACCTCACCTTAATATATCTCTTTATCTTGTGACATTTGTTAATCAATAATTTGAATCTAAGCGATTTATTAAATATTTATTAAGTATATTTCTATATAAAAGATTTTTCATTCTTCATCTTTGCAGTTGGATATAGGCATTTCGTCTTGCGTCACCACGTCCGGTACGGACGAAGTAGCACACGAAGACGCTTTTGACACACCCTGCATCGCTTCCTTCAATTGTTGGTTAAACAAGATGCGACCAGCCGTGGTAAGTACATATATACTCGAGATATATCCCTTCCCACACTTTCTAATCTGGTAATTATCATAAGAGTGAAGAGAGGTTCCCAAGGATTCATATTGGGATTCAACAGGTAATTCACGAATTTTCGAACTAATCATTTCCAAATTAGTTTCCCATCGAAGCCACAAGAAACTACAGAAATCAATTTGATTTGATTCCTTGGCCCTGAGTATGTCGTAATAACTACCAAAACAAGGTATTCCGGCAGGGGCGGGGTGGACATCACCTCCCCCCACGAAAACAGAATGTCTGTTTCCATAGATTCCTTGCTTATTCTCAATTGTTGGTACATAAAGACCAAGAAGCATGTCTTGACTCGGGACAGATACAGAATCGCCCGTAGCGGGGGATAGCAAATTTATGTGCGGAAACATCGGGAGACGAGCTTCAATCTGAGCTTCGAGAGATAGGGGCACATGAACGGCCATCTGATCTCCGTCGAGATCTGCGTTAAACCCCCCACAAACCAATGGATGCAAACGAATAGCACGTCCTTCTATCAAAATGGGTTGAAATGCTTGTATACCCAGCCTATGCAAAGTAGGTGCTCGATTCAGCAGTATGGGGTGACCTTGCATAACTTCCCGAAGAACTTCCCATATAATAGGATCTTCTTTTCGTATCATATTTTTAGCCGATCGTAGATTACAGGCGAGATGTCACCCAATCAAGTTACGAATTACAAATACTTGGAAAGGTTCGATTGACATTTCTCGGGGTAATCCACATTGATGTAATGAAAGAGACGGGCCTACGACAATAACGAAACGGCCCGAGTAGTCAACCCGTTTTCCGAGCAAATTTTCACGAAATCGTCCCTCTTTGCCCTCAATAACCTCTGAAAATGACTTGTAGGGTCTGTTATTGATATCCCTCATTGGTTGCCCACGTATACCATTATCAATGGGAGCGTCTACGGCTTCTTGAATAAGTCTCTTCTGACAAACAATTAATCCCTCCGGCGTGAATTCACTCCCCGATAAGAATTCGGCAAGAGTATTATTTCGATGAATCACCTTTCTGTAAAGTTCGTTAAGGTCGGAAGTAACTAATTCGCCTTCATACGATTCAACTATTGGTCTCAATTCAGGTGGAAGAACCGGCAAGAGATCTAAAACCATCCATTCTGGTTTTAGATTCGTCCGCAAAAAATTCTTGGCTAATTTCATCCGTCTGACCAAAAGATCTTTCCTCCTTTGAATTGTTCGGTCTTCCCATTCATTCCCAACAGGCCTTTGCTTTGTCGACGCCTGCCACTCCAAATGTGCACGATCCATAACACTTTGCAGATCCAAACTAGTTAATCCTTTTTTGACGGCATCTCCCCCGGTGGCGATTTCGCTCCCTTGAAGAGTTTCATAATTTCGAGTGGAAAAAAAAATGGGAAGCATGTTTCTCCAGGATCGGTCTTCGTAATTGAACAAACCCCGCAATCTTAATAGGTTGGGCCTTTCGGCCACGGGCCTAGCGAGAAAAAGATTGGGATAGGTCGGGTGGTGCCCCCCCCCCCTTAGAATCGGACACGAATGTTTCCCCTCATCCGGCTCAAATAACTAGGCGTAAAATTGAAACAATTTGACGTTTTCGAGACGCGGCAATACCGTCTCGTCGAAGATCAAGTAGTTGCTCATTACTCGGGTTTCAACTTGTTTTTCTCGAGTAGTCTTGGACCCTCCATATTGAGCGATCTACCGAAAGGGAAGTCGTTTTTCCCTTCGATATTTCTTTCTTGATTTAGTCGTAAGCTGGAGATATTTCCCTTGTTCCCAATGCGATCACTTCCCTCTTTGGGTTTCCACTCTACTTCGATGGCTATTAATTTAATCGAATAGAAAAATCGATGCGATGATTAGATTTTCATAACCATATATAGAAAATACTTTTCGTAAATTTTTTTTTTTCCACGAAAGGGGAGGAAAAAAGAAAAGAAAACCAAAGGAATTGGGTTGAAAAGCATTTGAATTTTATTCCACCAATTGAAATGGTAATAGTTATTACGAAGCCCAATCGTCGGATTTTTCACTAAAAATTAACCATGGAAGGCGGGTCCCCTTTCTGTACGCGATAGTTTTTATCCCGAGTTAGACAATATTCCTCGATCGACGCGAGGGACATGTCGGTTAGAGGCTTCCCACTTTTGTATGGGATGACAGCTTATAGCCAATCTGTAATGATCAACACATACAATCGAGTCACGCATCGCAATATACTGGGCTTTCTGGTTCCTTAAGAGGTTTGGCAAGTGGATTTGCAATATAACTAGGGATTCGTTTTGAAAACCACACATGGGTTACCGGACACGCAAGTTTAACATATCCCATTCGATATCTTCGAACCCGGGAGTCGGTAAACTCAACTCCGCAATGTTTGCAGAAGTTGGAATACTCCTCCCCGTTACCGGCAGATCGATAGTTTCCACACGCGCAGACGCCGCTTTTTATGGGCCCGAGTATCCTTTCACGAAATGAGCCATCTCTCTCTGGTTTATGAGTCTTGTGATGCAACGTGTAAGGTTAATCGACTTGCCCGACGACGTCTCCATTGGGTAACTCCCTCTCAGCCCAACCACGAATCTGTTCGGGGGAAGCCAGTCCAACCCGAAGCTGCTGATAATTAGCTCGATGAATCATAATAGAAAAAAAAAAATTGATTGATTGTTCATGAAAGAAGTTTCAATTGGGTATCAAATGTTTTCACTCTCCCTCTCCAAACCTTCTTCAATTATAAAGTTGTGCTCCAGGTTTAAACCCATGCAACGTAACTCTCGAACTAGCAATCGGAAAGACTCTGGAACGGTGTTGGGTTTGTAAACAGGTTTTCCGGTCGTAATTGCACTAGGTACCTTGTAACGAGCCTGAATATGATCTGATTTAGTCGTAAGCATTTCTTGCGACGTGTAAGACACACCAAAACCCTCCAAGGCCCGGACTTCCATTTCTCCAACCCGCTGTCCCCCTCGTCTGGATCTCCCCTTGAGAGGTTGCTGCGTAACAAGTGCGTAAGGTCCGCTGGATCGCGCATGAATTTTATCGTCGACCTGATGAATCAATTTCATCATATAGGCTTTTCCAGTTGTAACGGGTTGCACAAAGGGATCACCCGTTCGTCCATCGATCAATCGGCTTTTTCCGGGGTGATCGGGTTCAAATAACCACGGATTACGAGTACTTGCACTTGCTCTACAAGGTTCTGAAAATACTAGTTTCCTAGAGGCTTCTCGTTCGTATCTCTCATCAAAGGGTACTATACGGTAATGGGTTTCTGAAAACTCCCCGGCTAACCCAAGTAGGCATTCGAAAATCTGTCCCACATTCATTCATGAAGGTACTCCTAAAGGACTTAATACCATGTCGACTGGTGTACCATCTTGCAAATAAGGCATATCCTGTCTGGGTAATATTTTTGACACAATACCTTTATTTCCATGTCTACCAGCTATCTTATCACCTACTTGTATCTTACGCTTCTGCAGTATATAAATATGAATCACTTCTGAATCGTTCGAAGTATCGTCTTCGGGGTAGACCCACCTGACGTCAGTGACTCGACCTCTTCCACCAATCGGAACTTTCAGACAGCTTTCTCTTGCGTTAACTAATTGTATACCAGAAATAGCTTGTAACGATCTTCCCTCTGGAGCACGTGACGAATCTGCCCCCTCTTGGGGCGTTGGTTTACCCACCGAAGCATCTCCCGCCTCTACCCAAGATCCCGATTCTGCGAGCCCATTATCGTCTAGGTGTCGAAGCGTATGACTATCCAATTGAGGTATTTGCTTGGTAACCCTTTCAGGACCCTGATTTGTTGCGCAAACTTCAACTTCGTGTCTCTCAATGTGGAAAGATGTAGAGATGTCTTCGTATATTGGGCGTTCACTAATCAACACCGCATCTTCAAAATTGTATCCTTCCCACGGCATGTAGGCCACTAAGATATTTCTACCTAAAGCTGATTCCCCCCTGGCGGTTGCTGCCCCATCCGCGATGACTTCCCCGCGTTTCGGTAATTCTCCCGCCGAAACCGTAGACTTTTGGTGTATACAGGTATTATTGTTGGAGCGCTCATATATCTTTAATTTATTGCTTATAACACGTAAAGCCGCATCATTGATTGTCGCTTCATCGATTGATGATAGTTCAATTGTATTACCATCGGTATATCGGATTTATCCTTCTCGTCCGGATACAACTACACTTCCCGAATCTGAAGCTACTTAACTCTCTAACCCAGTCCCTACAAAGCATCTTTCAGGATTAACCAGTGGAACCGCTTGACGTTGCATGGTAGAACCCGTTAAGGCGCAGTTCGCGTCATTATGCTCAATGAATGGAATCAGAGAAGCTCCGATAGAGAAATAATGTAAGGGATGAATGCTTCGGAAATCAACTTGTTCCCAAAGGATGCTGATAAATTCTTGTTGATATCGAACTGGTATGAGTTCCTTCCCTCTAGTTCTCCATTGTGATATTAATGAATTCTCAGTTGCTATTCGGTAGCAATCATCTTCAGTGGGAGATGAATCGATTAATTGCTCTTTTTCGGATGATTCCGACATTTTTATTTTAAGGTACGGGCTCTGCAAAGAACCGGAATTGCTAATTTCTGCCTGAATAGCGAGTGACGAAATAAGACCAGCATTCATGCCTTCCGATGTTTCGATCGGACAGATACGGCCATAATGACTAAAATGAATATCTCTAGCTTGAAAACTGGCGGTTCGACGTGTCAACCCGCCAGGACCTACGGAACTTAATCTCCGCTTATGAACCATTTCCGATAATGGGTTGGTTTGGTCTAGAAATTGTGATAGGGGGTGTGATCCAGAAAACTCCTTGAAAGTTGCTATTACTGGTGCAGGCGTGACTAATCCCCGGGGCGTTATCGCGCGTTTGCGCCTAACGGCCCTAGATAGATTTTGTCGAATCGAATTCTCCAAACGGTTTGGGGCCAATTTCAATTGTTCTTGAGGCGAATCTGCTACAGACCGAACACGTCGATTTTTCAGGTGATCTATGTCGTCGAGGTTGCCTATTCCGTAGCTGATTTCTATTGAGTGATCTGCGGCTGCTAATACGTCTTGGGGTAACAAAAAATGTTCAGTTTCGGGTACATCAAGAGTTAGTTTGATGTTTAGGTTTCGTCGACCAATCCGACCCAACTCACATCTATGTTGAGAAAACCTCTTCTATAACTCCTTGAATATAGATTCTGAAAATGAGATATCCGCGTCTGTAGCAGAGTACGGGTGTTTGTAAAGTTCTGCTGTAGCATCCTCCGACGATTCGATGGCCCCTCCTTGTTTCTTTAACATATCCGAAAAAATCTTGGGATAACGAACATTTTCCAAAACATCTTTCTTGCTTAACCCCATAGCTATTAGTAAGATCAAAATGGATATCTTTTTCTTTTTGCTAATGCGAACCCAAACTTTTTGTTTCCTATCCATTTCTGGTTTGAATCTCCCTCCCCGATCCGAAATTACAGTGCTAGTATACGTGGAAACCCCTTTTTGATCGGATTCCCGATTGTAGTAAATACCGGGACTTCTCAAAATTTGATTGACTAAAACTCTGGCAACCCCATTGATAATAAACGTTCCTTTAGGATTCATCCAAGGAATAGATCCGGGCCGCACGTCTTCTTCCTGTATCACTCTACCTTCGCTACGAATCAATTAAACTGGTACATATAGATCAGATGAGTATGTAACACATTGATACGCAGCATCTCTCTCTTCGACTGAAGGTTGCGTCAATTGGTACCGTTCACCAATAGATCAGAATTCGACTTCCTTATCTGTATCTTCAATTTTCGGGAAATTTTCAAGTTCTTCAAGCAATCTTTCGTGAACAAATCGATTAAACCCTTCAAATTGAATTTGTGCAAGTTCTGGTGGTACGGGCATATTTCCATTTCCTTCTAATAAAGTGATACATCGAGACCCATCCTCAATTGAATATATATTGATTAGATTTCTGTACTTTCAATTTTCTATGTGTAGAATACTTCACTCCTAGCCTTTAAATAACTTGAAATCAATTTATTCTCTGTTTCTTTTCTCTACAATCCTTTGTGGATATAAATATGACGACGAATAAACAAAAATTGTGCGGAAAGCTATGGGATTGTTAAATCTTTTCCGTAGGCTGTAAACAAAATACATCTGTGCGATACATATTTTGTATTGCAATTGATCAAAATACTTACGCACCCAAAAAGGAGTTAACGGTCGATGAAAAATGAAACATAAGAGATACGTAGCAGTAAAGTAGGTTTGACAATTATATCACATCAGGATTTTTGATTACCAGGGAAGCTTGAAGAAGCATATGGATGTTCCCCTTTCCGGAAATAGCAATTTCGTGTAATCGGCCGCTTCAAGCTTAGTTCAAATCTGCAAAAAGAAGTTACTCGCGAGAAAAGGAAGAGTCAGGTTTCGAAAACAATTTTCACCTGCGTGAAAATCATTACCGATCTAACGTAGATAGATCAGGTTACTTCTCGCGACTATTTGCCGAAGCGGCGACACCCCCCCCCGGAGAAAATAAAAGAGGTCGCTGACTCGGCGTTGACTCTGAGGCAATTGATACATAGACTCAAATCAAATTAACTATTGGGGTTGTAGTTCAATTGGTTAGAGCACCGCCCTGTCAAGGCGGAAGTTGCGGGTTCGAAACCCGTCAATCCCGATAAACTCCCAATAAACTTCAACAAAACGAAATATGCTAGTTCGAAGTTCAACTTACAGCCTCGGACTTGGGTCGAGCTGGATTCGAACCAGCGTAGGCATTGCCAGCGGATTTACAGTCCGTCCCCATTAGCCACTCGAGCATCGACCCATAATTAGTGAACTCTTTGGTTTTGCCTCACCGAGTTACCGACTTTCAATAAGTCGAATCTGATCCCTATTGGGTAAGAATAGGCAAGAGAGTAAAAATAAATTTCATCGATATGATCGATGAGGTTATCAAAGGATGAATACCCCCAGGGGAATTCGAATCCCCGTCGCCTCCGTGAAAGGGAGGTGTCCTGGGCCTCTAGACGATGGGGGCCCGATTACCTTTTGGTAGAGTAATGATATTCGTTACAAATTGTCAATCTGGAGAAACTAACAGGGAAGTAACGAAGGAACCTTTTTTTTTTATCTCCTAACTGTATTAAATTAATTATAGCAGTTAATCAATTAATCCGAAGCGGAGGCGTCAGGAATAGTCTGCTACTGCGCGGAAACAACGAATAGGTATTTTCGAAATTTCACTTCGTGATATACTATGTAATCGATATTGAAGATTCGACTTCGACATTTTTTTTTTTCCATCTGCGATTAAGCAAGGATTCGGTCGACCCGACTAATTAAAACTAGATGGTTCATAATAAAGTCCGAGAGTTTTTCCAATGAAACCCACTCGAGCTATTTTCCAATTGATGATTTGAACTACCAATACGGAAGTAAATATTCTTGCGTTCGTAGCCACCGCACTTTTTATTCCAATCCCAACAGCTTTTCTGCTTATTCTTTACATCCAAACGGCCGCTCAGAATAACTAGTAATCGGCAACGACTACCAGTTTGCCAATAAATCTTCGTATGCAAGAGCAAATAAGAATGGAAAAAGTGGAGGACACTGTTTGCTTTGCTCCCCGTAAAGCAGAGCGATATGTAAACTGTCTATTCTATTCCGTACAAAATTTTAATGTTACCCGGTTGTTGCTGGTAGCAACTCACTCCTAGCTTAGCTCTTCTTCCTGATTAGCTCTCTTTCCGTCGATTGGAATCTATGCCTCTTTTCCTCGCTTCTATTTTTCTACCTACCGCGTGTTACGCATCATTCTCAAATAGAATTGACCAAAATTGATAGATCATTTTTTTTTGATCTATCAATTTCTACCTCTATTCGATCACTTTTGTTTGTTGCAAAGCTGGGTTCTATCCAATAATTAATATTAGGTATTGGACTAGAACACTCGGATTTACTTTTTTGCATACCCCTTTGTATATGTATACGTATACCCCTTGGAAAGAGGTGAATCAGTCTAGGTAAACCAAACAAAATGAGGCGAGGCATCCGAACCGGAGGTATGATCTCAAATGTATGTCAGGTGTATATTCAGTCCCTGTTTCTCGTTCCGGACGCAGTCATCACATCAGATGAAACATTTGAAGTTTTAGTTGACGACGGAATGAACCAACAACCGCCGGGATAGGTTCTCCCCGGCGATGAAAAGGAAAATTGAGTCTACCGGATCACTAAATTCATCCAATCGGATCACTAAATTCATCCAATTTGTTATTTTAGCTTTTTTCTTATGACAAATCATGAAGAAAAAATGAATTAAATAAGAAACGGCTGCATCGGGCTTCTTTACCCGAAAACAAAATCTAGAGTGGGGAAAACGCAAATCGGTGGTCTCGCCACAACGACGCGTATCCCCCAAATCAAACTAGTAAAGACACGGTTAATCGTTTGTCACAATCCGCTTCTTCCCCGAACTACAAGTGAGAGGGAAAATGTAAGAATCACCGTCAGGGCAGCCCAAGCTGTAGTAACTAAATCCGTAGTTGTAATTCCTATCTATTCACTCTCTCGATTTTTACTAATTACTTATTATTTATAAGTTCAAAAGCAAGGCAAAGCTTGAAAGGGCTTGAGACGCGTTGTCGCTGAGTAGCAGACGCCTGCGTGACGGGATACCCCAGAAACAAGAGATGCCGAGTATGTGGAAACCTATTTCTTTTTCAATGGTACTGGTTGATGTTTACCTATCCAAAGATTTTGGTAATTTGGACCTTCGGGTTACCAATTAATGATATACTGAATTGGGATTGTTTATGCGTGACGCATCGAGATGCATGAAATGTGGTAGGCTATAACAAGCTATAGAGCACCTCAACCTGTATCCGATTTCGGTGCAACAAACAATCCCCGGTAAAACTAATTAAATTAATAAATTCAAGTAAGTTAAATAAATCTAGTTCTTTATCTTTACATGCATAAAGATTTTCTTGTTAGGCGACACCCAGATTTGAACTGGGGAATTAAGGATTTGCAGTCCTCCGTCTTACCGCTTGACTATATCGCCCTTCGCTAACTATCAGCAAACAGCATCAATCTGGGGACAGATTGAAACACTGATCCGGCTCGGAATTTTCGGTAGCAGGTAGCATATATGACGAGTATGTTATCGACGTATAGCGATTCTAGACGTCCACCAATTCTACTGGTGATAAGTATACACCCCAGCAGAAGCATTGGCAAGTAGCTGGCCCCCCCCCCCGGGCACATCTCACCTATGAGATGCATCTGCTAGCGAAACGGCTACCTCGACAAAGACGAAATTGTTTCATCTCGAGGTTTCGGTTTTTTTTCTCCTTTACTACTTGCCCCTCCTTTTTCCTTCCCTTAAAATAACTAGATAATTACACAGAAATTTTTATGCATATATCTATCTATCTATATTTATATCTATCTATATATATATAGATAGATATATGATGTAACCTCTTCGTTTTCTACGGGATAGGCGGATAGCGGGAATCGAACCCGCGTCATCTCCTTGGCAAAGAGATATTTTACCATTCAACTATATCCGCACAACCTGTTATTTCATTTTAACACTGCAACAGGTTCCTAATATTTAAGAAACTCGCGTACGTATTTGGTTTATACGTGAAAAACCAAATTCATTGGGAGGACCTCGCAAATTTCCTCCCTCCCCTCAACTGTTGAAATGAACTTTCTGCTACAGCCCTTCATCTACGGGTGATACTCCCCCTATTTGTATTTGGTGTCTCCACTCGTAACGGTGAATTACGAGGGGAGAAAGCAAAGAAAAAAAATTCTAGGAAATAAACGAATTGGGTATACCTACCAAAGAAACTAATCCAATCCACAATGAAGCCCCTGAAAAGACAATGTTTTTGTTGCCGGACCAGCCACCGGGGGATGCGAACGCAACGGGGACACCCACAACTAGTAAGAATGAGATAGCAATTAATCCAAATAAAGCCAATTGGAATGCGATAGTCATAAATCTGAGTGTTTCCACGTAGGGAATAAATTGTTCGTACCATCCAATCCTCATCCGACGGAACTCCCGCCTCGCCACGGCTTACTCCGTTGACGAGGCGCAACCCCCCCCCCCAGTTTTTCTCTACTAACTACCTTAAGTCTCACAAGGTACTCGCTGAGTTATTATTGGTTTGAATTCCGATTCGAGATGATTATCCTCAACAACTCCAAGGTCGGAATTATCTTCACTCCGCATCTTTCGCGGTATAAAGAAATCCCAATGAAGAAAAAAGAGATATCCATCAAAAAATAAAAAAAAAGAGATATCCATCAAAAAATATATATATATAAATATATAAATAGGTATTGACGACCTCTCTACCTCTTACCAGAAGTGCCTAAAAGACGTAATTAATACCCCCGAATATCGGGTGAAAAACTTGCCTCGTTGGGAGAGATGGTCGAGCGGTTTAAGGCTCCAGTCTTGAAAACTGGCATGGCGATGAAACGCTATCGAGGGTTCGAATCCCTCTCTCTCCTACCATTTATATCAAATAATACTGGACGGAAGGGGCGACAGTTATTAGCAGTCTCATATAATATCTTCATTTCCTCCATTAAGCTGGGGAGAACTTGGTATTACCTATCACCGAAAAATAAGATGATATCTACCTATCTACCTATCTATTTGAATAGATAGATAGATGGAGTTTACCTAGATTTGATGAGTCTGGCACTAACGTGAAGACGCAGACTTATTAGATATTGGTTTGCTAGCAAAAGAGAAAAGAAGCGAAGATTTTTTCTTTCACCACCCCTGTTTTCGAGTTTCAATTAAGGGGTGTCATAGAAAGAACGGGTTCGGTATCGCGATCAATTCCCTTTTCAAACCCAGCTGCGGCTGCGCGAGCCCTACCCGCGTGCCAAAGATGGCCCACGAAAAAAAAGAATCCTAGGACGAAGTGGGAAGTAGCTAACCAACTCCGGGGAGACACGTAGTTCACGGCGTTGATCTCAGTAGCTACTCCACCTACGGAGTTTAGAGAGCCCAGGGGGGCATGAGTCATATACTCCGCGGATCGTCGCTCTTGCCATGGTTGTATATCCTTCTTCAACTTACCGAGATCTAAACCGTTGGGACCCCTCAAAGGCTCTAACCAAGGAGCACGAAGGTCCCAGAAGCGCATGGTTTCGCCTCCGAAGATAATTTCCCCCGTGGGGGAACGCATCAGGTATTTACCCAACCCAGTAGGTCCTTGAGCGGAACCTATGTTGGCACCGAGACGTTGGTCTCTGACAAGAAAGGTGAAAGCTTGGGCCTGAGAAGCTTCTGGACCGGTGGGACCATAAAATTCGCTGGGATATGCTGTGTTGTTAAACCAGACGAAACAGCAGGCGGTGAAGCCAAAAATAGAAAGGGCTCCCAAACTGTAGGATGGATAAGCTTCTCCGGACCATACGAAGGCGCGACGAGCCCAGGCAAACGGTTTCGTTAATATGTGCCAAATTCCACCGAAGAGACAAATGGATCCCAGCCACACATGTCCCCCGATAATATCTTCCAGATTATCCACACTGGCAATCCACCCTTCGCCCCCAAAAGGAGATTTCAGTAGGTAGCCAAAGATAACGTTAGGACTTAGGGTAAGATTCGTAATCTCTCTTACATCTCCACCCCCGGGTGCCCACGTGTCATACAACCCTCCGAAATATAGTGCTTTGAAAACTAAGAGAAAAGCTCCGAGACTTAATAGTATTAGGTGAATACCGAGAATAGTAGTCATCTTATTTTTATCTTTCCAAGTATAGCCGAAAAAGGGAAAGGATTCCTCCAAAGTTTCGGGTCCGATCAGGGCGTGATATATACCCCCGAATCCCAAAACTGCAGAGGAAATCAGATGGAGGACTCCGGAAACGAAATAGGGAAAGGTATCGACTACCTCCCCGCCGGGACCCACCCCCCAACCCAGAGTAGCTAGGTGGGGAAGTAGGATTAGCCCCTGTTCATACATAGGCTTCTCTGATACGAAATGGGCTACTTCAAACAAATTCATAGCTCCAGCCCAAAACACAATCAGGCCAGCATGAGCTACATGGGCACCAAGCAATTTACCAGACAGATTAATTAGTCGGGCGTTGCCAGCCCACCAAGCGAAACCTGTGGTTTCCTGATCGCGACCACCCAGCGAGAGGGTTCCATTAAAGAGCGTTTCCACGGGGTAAAACCTCCTCGGGGAATACAAGGTTTTCGTGGGGCTGATCCTGAGCTGCCATCCAGGCACGGATACCCTCGTTTAGCAAGATGTTTTTTGTATAAAAAGTCTCGAACTCGGGATCTTCTGCCGCGCGAATTTCTTGGGATACAAAGTCGTACGCACGTAAATTCAGGGCGAGACCAACTACTCCAATAGCACTCATCCATAAACCTGTCACTGGCACGAATAACATGAAGAAGTGTAACCAACGTTTGTTGGAGAAAGCAACACCAAATATTTGGGACCAGAAACGATTCGCGGTTACCATCGAATAAGTCTCCTCAGACTGAGTTGGGTTGAAGGCGCGGAATGTGTTTGCCCCATCACCATCTTCAAATAGAGTATTTTCGACTGTAGCGCCGTGGATAGCACATAAAAGGGCGGCGCCGAGGACTCCCGCAACCCCCATCATATGAAATGGGTTTAGAGTCCAATTATGAAAACCTTGAAAAAATAGAATGAATCGGAAGATGGCGGCTACCCCAAAACTGGGCGCGAAAAACCAACCAGATTGCCCCAAAGGGTAAATCAGGAATACGGATACAAAAACCGCGATTGGAGCGGAGAAAGCTATTGCGTTGTAGGGGCGTAGTTGCACAGACCTTGCAAGTTCGAACTGGCGTAACATAAAACCTATCAGAGCAAAAGAGCCGTGAAGAGCGACGAAGGTCCATAAACCCCCTAATTGGCACCAACGGGTGAAATCTCCCTGTGCTTCAGGGCCCCACAAGAGAAGCAGGGAGTGGGCCAAACTGTTAGCGGGGGTGGAGACCGCGGCAGTCAGAAAATTACATCCCTCCAAGTAAGAACTAGCTAATCCATGGGTGTACCATGAAGTGACAAAGGTTGTACCTGTGAACCAACCGCCCAAAGCGAAGTAAGCGGTGGGAAAAAGTAATAGGCCAGACCAACCCACGAAGACGAAGCGATCTCTTCTGAGCCAGTCGTCCATACTATCAAATAAATCTTTCGGTTCCTTGGAAGATTTTCCAATGGCAATGGTCATATTCATTCCCTCACTCGGCTCCTCAAACCATTTCTGGGTTCCCCTATTTCTTTTTTCTTCAAGCCACGACGCGGTGTAGTTCCGCCCCTTCGCGGTAAGATGAGGTAGGACGCTACAACACCGGCCGTTCCGGAAAGTCATTTGCCAAAGTAGCATACTCCCAGGAGTTTTTACACGAAAATGAGACTGATAGATTTTTCAATTTCAGGGTTTTAGGGTTTTTCGCCCTCTTCACCGCCTCTTTGCCTTGCTTCTAGTTTTCTAACCTCTCTCTTTTTTCTTTTGTTTTTGTCGAGCCGTTTCTTTTATTCTTCCCTTTTTTACCTTTTTTGTCTAGTTTTAAATCTTAGGCATCTCTTTTTTATTACTTACTCGATCCCGAGCTGATCCCGTTTGTTTTGTTAGGTAGTTTTTTGAGAAGTGGGTAGACCTTTCTTTTCTTCCGAGACTTTGTTAACCGCTCCGTCACATTAATGGTACCTCGGGAATCCGACCTAGCAGAAGACAAATTCGTTTTCATGAATCTCTAGATAGAGAAATACTAGAGCGGCGTGAAGAACTACATATATATGTGTGTGGTATCCATCCCCTTTTTAAAATTATTTCGGTACTTATTTTACCAATCCGCAGTAAAAATTGAAAGCCTTTTCTTTTGGTCCCGAATAGCGAGCGGGAATGGGTGGCGGAATGCCGCAGTTTAACCCCGAGCGGAAGATATGTCGGAAATTTCAGCATCGATCGAAGTGGTTCTTTTTTTGTTCCAAATTCCAAAGGCGAAACCGTATCCAGATATTGGGGGGATATGACAAATAGGAGTGCTAGAGACTCAAATAGCTTTTGCTAGTAATGGAAAGTTATCTAAATAAGCAGGAAAAATACTGCTATGTAATTTCTCTTTTTTTATTTGAAAATAAAAAGAAAAATATCTATATATGTTGATATTGATAATTCGTATTCAATTCCCAAGATAAGAGTAACAAAAAAGTTCGCGGCATTGAAAATTATATCCACCTGATTTTTCTTTCATATTGTAGAGATCGACGCATTACTCGGTGTGACAATACCACTTAAGTTCGAAATCGCGATAAAAAAAGAACGATTTGACTAAGAGATTTAATTTTGAGGCGGTTACTTTTAATTTTGCGCCGAATTATAATTATAGTTCGGCGAAGCTGTAATTTATTTTTTTGCATCAAGGTCATGCGGACCCGGGTGTTTCCGCGAAACTGAGACAGCTTGATCCTTGGATTTCGTACGAGTTCTCGGTTAGCCCTTTGTCGGATTTGAACCGACGACTTACGCCTTACCACGGCGTTACTCTACCGCTGAGTTAAAGGGGCCTCAGCCTCGTAAATTCGGGTTGAGTTCTGTTGGGCACACCGTTAGTTTTTGTCCCGCTTTCCCCCTGTTTTTTTCTCCCGCAATATTGAACTTGATAAGACACAACGGACTAGGTCTAATCTAAAGCATAAAATAGCTATCTAAGTAATATACGTATATCTAAATATAAACCCATAAATTTACTTATCTATCTCTGGATAGGTAAATTTATGTTCTATCGAACAAAGAGGCTCATAAAAGAAAGTAGAAGGAATAAAAATAGAAAAAAAAAATTAGATAATTTCTACTTCGCCGCGTGGCATCAAGTATTCCCAACCTAATAATTGATAGGAAAACTTGGACTTTCCTGATCTATGTTGCGAAAAAACTTATATCCGATCCGTCCCGTCGGTAAAACATGAAAAAGAATTAGTCTGAGCTCGCGGCGAAGACCAAGCGCCCTACTATTAACTTAGGTAAACAATTGATGGTTTACTTTGCGGAGACAGGATTTGAACCTGTGACCTCAAGGTTATGAGCCTTGCGAGCTACCAAGCTGCTCTACCCCGCTTAGTTGATGCCTTCAATGTAACTATTATACATCTTTTGAATAATTACATTGAATATGAGCAGAAAGGGTTGTCTACTTCGGAGAATTATACATCATTTGTGAGGTAGGTGAAAAAAGGACTTTTTTTACCAACTTGATTTCGATACTCCGGGCAGCACACAAGCGTGTGCCATTTCACGAGGTACGTGTCTAGATAAGCCAAAGTCTCGGTAATTGGATCTGGGTCGTCCGGTTAGGGAACACCGGTTACGGAGACGAACAGGTGCACTATTACGCGGTAGAGATTGCAATCTTTTGGAAGTAGTTAGCTTATCCTGAATTGGTAAACTACTTTTAATCCGTTTCTTCAAAGATTGGCGGATAACTTCATATTTCTTCACTAATTTCTTCTTCTTTGTTTCCTTCTCAATGAGACTTTTCTTTGCCATAATTGATGAATCAGTAAGCAGGATTGGATTACTACTTTAAAACAAATTGAACTTGCAACCAAAAATTTATTTACCAATAACTAGAGAAGAGGGAATAAATTTCTACCTCTAATTATTGATAAATTGATAATCGGCCTCAAAATCGGCTCGGGTGTGGGAGATAATGGGGGTAAGCTTGACGCGGAAATAGACGACTTGGTAGTCAACCAAAACAAAATTAGCCAAATTTACCTGATGTAGATGCTATTAGAAAAGCTGCGTAGGTAAATATGTAACCTACGGAGAAGTGGGCCAGTCCCACCAGTCTTGCTTGAACGATAGAGAGGGCGACTGGCTTATCTTTCCAGCGTATCACATTTGCTAAGGGTGTTCGTTCGTGAGCCCAAGCTAGGGTTTCAATGAGTTCTTGCCAGTAACCGCGCCAAGAAATTGGAAACATAAATCCAGTAGCCCAAACAAGATGTCCAAATAAGAACATCCATGCCCATACAGATAAACTGTTCATACCAAAAGGGTTATAACCATTAATAAGTTGCGAGGAGTTCAGCCATAAATAATCCCTCAACCACCCCATTAAATACGTAGAAGATTCGTTGAATTGAGCAGCATTGCCTTGCCACAAGGTTATGTGTTTCCAGTGCCAGTAGAAAGTAACCCATCCAATGGTGTTCAGCATCCAGAAAACGGCTAAATAAAAGGCATCCCAAGCCGAGATGTCGCAGGTACCGCCTCGGCCGGGACCATCACAAGGAAAACTGTAACCGAATTCTTTTTTATCTGGCATCAACTTGGAACCGCGCGCGTCTAACGCGCCTTTCACTAAAATCAGTGTAGTTGTGTGTAGGCCCAAAGCAATGGCATGGTGAACCAAGAAATCCCCGGGTCCAATCGTTAGGAATAGCGAGTTGCTGCTACTGTTGACAGCGTCCAACCAGCCGGGTAACCACAAGCCCTGACCGGCATTACTTGCCGGACTACCTGCCGAGGATAGAAGCACATCGAAACCATATAAAGTTTTACCATGAGCAGATTGAATCCATTGAGCAAATACGGGTTCAATGAGAATCTGTTTTTCCGGAGTCCCGAAGGCTAGCATTACATCGTTGTGGACATAAAGCCCTAGCGTGTGGAACCCCAGGAATAAACTAGCCCAACTTAAGTGAGCTATTATTGCTTCTTTGTGTTCCAACATTCTTGCTAAGACGTTATCTCTATTCTGTTCCGGATCATAATCTCTAATAAAGAATATAGCTCCGTGTGCGAAAGCTCCCGCCATGATAAATCCGGCGATGTATTGGTGATGGGTGTATAACGCGGCTTGAGTCGTATAATCCTGTGCTATAAAAGCATAAGCGGGTAAAGAATACATGTGTTGTGCGACCAACGAAGTTACGACCCCTAAGGCAGCTAAAGCAAGCCCCAATTGAAAATGGAGAGAATTATTGACCGCATCATAAAGTCCTTTGTGTCCGCGGCCCAACCTACCTCCCGGAGGAATATGAGCCTCCAGAATCTCTTTCATACTGTGCCCAATACCAGAGTTAGTCCTGTACGTGTGGCCGGCAATTATAAACACAATGGCAATGGCTAAATGGTGATGGGCGATATCAGTTAACCACAAACTTTGAGTCTGCGGGTGAAATCCGCCCAAAAAGGTTAGAATAGCTGTTCCCGCTCCTTGAGTGCTATCAAACAAATGGCTACTAGAATCGGGATTTTGCGCATAAACACTCCACTGACCCGAGAAGAACGGCCCCAATCCTTGAGGATGCGGGGTGGCAGTCAATAAATTATCCCACCTCACATGTCCGCCCCTCGATTCGGGAATAGCTACATGCACCAAATGCCCCGCCCAAGCCAAAGAACTCACTCCGAAGAGTCCTGAAAGGTGGTGATTGAGCCGAGATTCAGCATTTTTGAACCAAGAAATGCTTGGTTTCCATTTAGGTTGCAGATGTAACCAGCCAGCTAGTAAGAACAAAGCAGAAATAGCTAGTAAAAAGATAGCTCCAGTATAGAGATCTTGGTTATTGCGTAGACCAATGGTGTACCACCATTGATACACACCAGAATAGGCAATATTGACTGGACCTGTAGCCCCCCCTCGAGTGTAGGCTTCGACAGCTGGTTGACCAAAATGAGGATCCCAAATGGCATGAGCGATTGGTCTCACATGTAATGGGTCCCGCACCCATGCTTCAAAATTGCCCTGCCAAGCCACATGGAATAAATTTCCAGAGGTCCAGAGAAAGATGATAGCTAATTGACCAGAATGAGATGCAAATATTTTTTGGTAGAGACGTTCCTCGGTAGTATCGTCATGACTCTCGAAGTCGTGGGCAGTGGCTATACCAAACCAGATACGACGAGTAGTTGGGTCTTGGGATAGACCCTGGCTGAACTGTGGAAATCTTGATGCCGTAATGTTTCTCAAATCCTCCTAGCCATTATCCCACTGCAATGATTCTCGCCAGGAAGAACGCCCACGTCGTGGCGATTCCACCCAGAAGGTAATGAGTTACTCCCACAGCGCGTCCCTGTATAATACTCAGGGCCCTGGGTTGGGTAACGGGAGCAACTTTCAACTTGTTATGAGCCCAAACAATAGATTCAATGAGTTCCTGCCGGTATCCGCGACCACTGAATAAAAACATTAGACTGAAAGCCCAAACAAAGTGAGCCCCCAGAAATAGAAGACCATACGCGGATAACGAAGAACCATATGATTGAATGACTTGAGAAGCTTGTGCCCACAGAAAATCTCGCAGCCATCCGTTAATCGTTGTTGAACTCTGTGCGAAGTTTCCCCCAGTGATGTGGTTTACCACCCCCTGTTCGCTTATACTGCCCCACACATCAGATTGCATCTTCCAGCTAAAGTGAAATATAACTACTGAAATTGAGTTGTACATCCAGAATAATCCTAGGAAGACGTGATCCCAAGCAGATACTTGGCAGGTACCTCCTCTGCCGGGACCGTCGCAGGGAAAACGAAAACCAAGATTTGCTTTGTCAGGTATTAGTCGGGAGCTGCGTGCAAATAAAACGCCTTTCAAAAGTATTAATACAGTAACATGAATTGTAAATGCATGGATGTGGTGTACCAGAAAATCTGCAGTACCTAACGGAATTGGGGATATGGCAACTTTGCCGGCTACAGCGACTAAGTCGCTGCCGCCCCAGGTTAAGCTGGTACCCGCCGCCGCGTTAGGCGCAGTTGATCCGGGAGCCAAGGCGTGAGTATTTTGCACCCATTGAGCAAATATTGGTTGTAACTGAATAGCGGTATCCGAAAACATATCTTGGGGACGTCCCAAGGCACTCATAGTATCATTATGGATGTATAGACCGAAGCTATGAAAACCCAGGAAGATGCAGACCCAATTGAGATGTGAAATTATTGCATCGCGGTGCCGAATAACACGGTCTAACAAATTGTTGTACTGAGTAGTTGGATCATAATCTCTTACCATAAAGATAGCTGCGTGTGCGGCTGCGCCAACTACTAAAAAACCACCTATCCACATATGATGTGTAAATAGGGAAAGTTGTGTGGCATAATCGGTGGCCAAGTAAGGATACGGGGGCATTGCATACATGTGGTGGGACACAATAATTGTTAAAGAACCTAGCATGGCAAGATTGATTGCCAATTGAGCATGCCACGAACTCGTTAGAATTTCGTAGAGACCTTTGTGGCCCTCACCCGTGAAGGGGCCTTTATGGGCTTCCAGAATTTCTTTCGTGCTATGTCCGATACCCCAGTTGGTTCTGTACATGTGACCAGCTACCAAGAAAAGAACGGCAATAGCTAAGTGGTGATGTGCGGTATCAGTCAGCCACAAACCTCCCGTCACTGGGTTCAACCCTCCGCGGAAAGTCAGGAAATCTGAGTATTCCGACCAGTCAAGAGTGAAAAACGGGATCAGTCCTTTCCCAAAACTCGGATACGCCTGAGCTAGAAGATCACGATTGAGAATGAGTTCGTGGGGAAGGGGTATTTCTTTGGGGTCAACTCCCGCATCTAATAGTTGGTTAATTGGGAGTGAAACATGGATCTGATGTCCTGCCCACCCTAGAGACCCTAACCCCAGTAGACCTGCCAAATGGTGATTTAGCATTGATTCGACGTTCTGGAACCAAGCTAGTTTCGGGGCAGCTTTGTGGTAGTGAAACCAACCGGCAAAAAACATTAATCCAGCGAAAATTAAAGCACCGACAGCTGTGCAATAGAGCTGTAACTCGCTAGTTATTCCGGAAGCTCGCCAAAGTTGGAAAAATCCAGACGTTATCTGTATACCTTGGAACCCTCCACCTACATCTCCATTAAGTATCTCTTGACCCACTATTGGCCAAACAACCTGGGCACTAGGTTTCACGTGAGTGGGATCACTCAGCCACGCCTCATAGTTGGAAAAACGGGCCCCATGAAAGTACATGCCACTCAACCAAATGAAAATAATGGCTAGCTGACCAAAATGAGCACCAAATATTTTACGGGATATATCCTCCAAATCATTGGTATGGCTATCGAAGTCGTGGGCATCGGCGTGTAGGTTCCAAATCCATGTGGTGGTACTTGGACCCTTAGCCAAATTTCTCGAGAAATGTCCGGGTTGGGCCCATCTCTCAAAAGAGGTTTTCACGGGATCCTTCTCCACCATAATCTTGACTTCTGGTTCTGGCGAACGAATAGTCATCGGGACTCTCCTCTCTTCGGACAGGGGGTAACAACGACCTACCAACGGAAGATACGAAACTTCTAAGAACTAGAGTTTTTACCAGCATGTAGTAATAGTAATCTATTCCCTTTTCCCTTGAGTTTGAAACTCGAGCAACTGCTACAAAGAAGTTATGCAGGGTAGGCGTTTGATGGTATTATTACACGACCCGATAGTGCCTAATGGACTTTATACAATTGATCATCCGTTCGGTAGGGAGAGAGGTGGCGAAGTCGATGTCGAGCAAGCAAGAACCTCTATCTACCAACTCTATTTGTTAACCTTCTTGTTTCATGCCGTTCTGCCCCCCCCCCCCACGGATTAATTAAGCAAAGAGGAGCGTCCCGTAATTTTTAACCGATTCTGTGCTTCAATGTAACTACCGGGGGAAAGTGCTATTGCCTGTTTCCAATACTCAGCAGCTTGATCAAACCAAGCCTCCGAAATCTCCAAATTTCCTTGGTGAATGGCCTGTTCCCCTCGATCAGAATGGGTGATTATTTTTTCAACCCCCTCCTTTAGAACCGAACTTGGGGGTTTCCCACCTCATACGGCTCAGACAACTCTGTTATTGGCTCTCTGTACCCTAAGCAAGAAATAGGGATTACTTTCAAACTTTGGAGGAACTAAGAATAGCCCGGTTTCTGATTTCATCCGTCTCGAATAAAACTTTTTCCGTACGCTCAGTTAAAGAACAAGAGAAAAGGAATAATAACCCCTTCTGGCACTAACTACCCCATCTCGGTGTGGATTTTTTTGGATTGGAAAAATTTTTCTTTTGGGATTTGATACTACACCGTGGTCCATCACTTATTTTTTTTTTCAATCGTCTCTACTACAGAGACAAATTGTATAACTTATTCGATGGACCAATCTCATCGTATCGACCCAGATTTTCAATGACGAATCTTTGCGGTGCTTTATTCTTCGATTCAGTCAGTTATCCATGAGACAGTTAGGCTACCTTCCTCCTCCAAACCTGGATTGCTTTGAGAGAGGCCGAATCCCGCAGCTCGAAGCAGCTCCCGTTCGGAAGTATGCTTGGGGGAAGCCCTTCTCGTTGGTTGGGTATTTATAAACCGAAGAATCCTAAAGCTTAGGTAGTCGCACGTGGTGACAGATCACAGCCATGTTATTAAAAGCTTGTGGCAGAGAAGAATTCCGCTCTGGTGCTTGAAAGTAGTATTCCAAAGCTCTTGCATGTTTTCCATTACTTGTATGAGTGAGGCCAATATTATAAAGTATGTAACTTCGGTCATAGGAATCAACCTCTAAACGCATGGCTTTGTAGTAGCTTCGTAAAGCTTCTGCATATTCTCCTTCAGATTGGGCCGACATCCGTTACGGTTGCTTATGCAAATAAGCCCCGCTTCGAAACCGCACATGAGGTTTACAACTCATACGGCTCCTCCCGCTCGATTCGCGGGGAAAAAGTAGCATTTCAAATGACCTAATTATTTTTACTCCCAATTTGAAACTTTGAAATTAAGCGGGGGCTAGTGTTTCATGAAACTGGTGCCTAACCATCCTTCCCACAAAGAATTTTTTTAGGGCGGTTGCGTCATTCCCTCGCAGCGACAGCAGTAACAAAAAATCCCTTGTCAATTTATTCGTTCCCAACGTTTCGCTTTTCGAGGGGTTATTCACTTCAGCAATATCCGATGATTTTAAGGGTATCCAAGCTGCAAACGGGATGGATGTTTGTCACCCCAACCGCTATTGGTCGTTACCGCGACTTCAAAGTTACCAGAAGCAGGCGATATCTGTCGAAACCAAAAATTGCCGGAGATTTTGTATTGCCGATTCCTCCATGTGGTGCTCGCCCCCTCCCCGTGCTTACTCATGAAATTACTACGTATTACACATCAAATTATGGATTTAACCTCTTGCTTGCTTGATATCAAAATCCATGGAAAGTGGGAGCCGTAGCTTCCGAGGCTGCATCAATCGTGGATACGCGACCGAAGGGTTTGTTTAGCAATCGAAACGCACCTCTAGAAAATGTGGGCTTGTCGAAGCTGTAATTTATTCAACAACTTATATTGAATAATGGTAAATTGCTTGCCTTATCGAATCGCGCCATCCCTATAGTATGTAGAAGCTTCCCTCTCTCTCTTAGTGGTAGGTAGGATTTGCAACGAAATATCCGCGAGAATTGTGGAAGTTTTGTCGATAAAGTTGTCATTTCTCTGAGATCTAGGCGTAATCAATTTCGACTCCTTGTTTTTCTTTTGCAATCCACCTATTACTAGTACATCAATTGAGATTGCAGAAGAAAAAGTATGCTTGGCCAATAATGTAGGAAATAAAATTAGTAGAGTGACAAGTCACGTTGAATATTTTCTTCCTGTTTGACTTGTATTTCAAAAAAGAAACTGTTCCTAACTACTACTTGCAAGTCACTTGTCATTTTACTATTTAAATCCCTAAAATATGTCGAATGAACTAGCTAATGAACCTCAGGAAGGGTGGCCGAGCGGTTTAAGGCGTAGCACCGGAAATGCTAAGTAGACTTATAGCTACCGAGGGTTCGAATCCCTCCCTTTCCTTTCTCTATTTTTACCCTTCCAAGGCTATCTTTCTTTTCTTCTTTATCGAAATCTAGCTAAATGGCCGATTCAAAAAAGACAGGCTGTAGTCGGGGTTTCGAGTCAAGTGACAAGCTAGACCAAGGAACTTTCGTTACTTTCTTTTCCGAGTAATCCACTTGTTAAATTTCATCATCCCAAGCCCTTCGCCTGGGTTTTCATTTCCATCCTAGAGACCTCCAAATTATTTGATTAAATTAAAAATTTGATAGATGATCATTAAGCTTTGCGGGAGTAATACTCGACAACTAACAATTCATTTATATTCAAATTGACGGATTCTCGATTGGCAACACGATTCACCAACCCTGTTGGCCTATTGCCTTCCGATAGAGAAACAGTCAAGTGATCCGGCGTTTTGTCCCCTCCGGGAGACTCACCCTTCAGCGCATTACAGGAAGTTGGTCGATTTCGAACAGTGATAATATCTTTCGGCTTACAGCGATAGCTTGGTATATCTACAATACGATTGTTCACTAAAATATGTCTGTGATTGACTAACTGCCTAGCGGCAGGAATCGTGGAAGCCATACCTAGGTGAAAAATAACATTATCTAGACGCATCTCGAGTAATTGCAGTGGTACTTGGCCCGTTGAACCCCTAGTTTTTCTAGCGATACGTAGGTATTTTAGTAGTTAGCGTTCTGTTAATCCGTAGTTGAAACGTAATCTTTGTTTGGCCTCCAAACGCACACAGAATTGAGAAATTTTTCTCGAAGCTGGTTGATCGGTAGCAACTCGAAATTCTCCCAAGTTGGATGTTTTACCCTTACCCGTGAACCCTGGTAAATTCTTTAGACGACGTATCACTTTCAAACGAGGTCCTCGGTAGCGAGACGTGAAAACTCCTTTTCTGTAAACGTTTTATAGTTGGATAGAAAACTTGTGGGATCAGCACGGAGATACCACCTATTACTGCTGGCGAAGAAAATAGAAGTCAGTCAGGATTGATATCTGTGACAATCATAACATATGAATAAGGACTAATAAATATTTAATTTGTTATCAACATTTGAAAAAGAGATGGGGGGAACTGACGGCGATTCATAATGCCAAGTAAAGACGTTACAACATATCCATTTACATAAAAGTTTTAGCAAAAAAAAATTGAATTGATTGATGGATATATTGCTTCAAGTAATGCATTCATGTATAATTCTGTAATAGAAACTAGAAACTCAACTTTTGAGAAGCAATTAACTTGTCGCCGACAAGTTGAATTGCATGCATCTTTTTACTTGACGTGCGAGATTAAGAAAAGAAAAGCTTTCTTCTTTTCAGTGATTAAAGGCCTACTAAGCCAAGAAAGTTGCGTAGGCAAATTCTGTCATGATTTTGGACTGTCTCAAATTGGGGGTAGACAAAATGGAATCCGCCTAGGATAGGCGGATTAATAGGTGTAGGCACGCCGGAAGTTTTCAACCACAAGTATGTGGTTACCTATCTGTTTTCGTCAGTTCGTTGGGGCCTAAGGGGTGGGGATATGGCGAAATGGTAGACGCAGCGGACTCAACCAGATTGAGCCTGGGTATGGAGACGTATCAAGTGGCAGCCCCCAGATTCAGGGGAACCTGGGACCATTTATCGGGCAATCCTGAGCCAAATCTTGTATTACTCAAATGAATTTCGAGCGATAAGGCGAGATAGGTACAGAGACTCGATGGGGGCCATTCCAACGAACAATCTATTAGTTACTAGTTCTCAAAATAACTGAATATCTAACTGTTTTGCGTGATTAACTGCATGGGGTAAGATGTAGAAGTGTAAGACCGAGGCCTGATGGAGTAAAGAAGGGAAATTTCAACTTTTTTTTTTTACTTGGACGCGGACCCCTCGGTTTGATTTGGGGACGGCATTCATTCACGAAATTCCGTTCGTACTTAGCAGTGCAACACTAAGTAAACTCCTTCTACTACTGCTAGTACGCTTAGTATTCCCTTACCTGTTGTGGAATCCCACTCTATTCCGATGAAAACTATTAAACAAGCGAGCCGGTAACAAAAAATGATAGATACTTTCGTGAATGGAGGTAGAGTCCCATTCCACGCACTTAATAAAATGAGAAGTAGCGGCGCAAGTTGCAGTAGAACGAAAATCCGTTGGTTTCACAGGACCGTGAGGGTTCGACTCCCTCTATCCCCAGCGAGACACTTCAATTGACCCACTTCAGGTTGTTTGGATTCATACAATTTATTCGGAAGCAAAATACGGAAACCACTTCAATTTTCTTCGCCTTTGGTCTTTCCGAGATACCTTGCAGGTGAGCCATTCAGGCTTTTAAGATACATGAATGGCTCAATCGAGCCCCCCCCCCCGCCTCTATACTTCACTTGCTGGAAGCAATATTGGATTAAGTATTAATCAGGTCGATAAAGGCGGGATCAACGGTTTGACTAGGCAAAAAGCTGTAGTTGAAAAATATATCTAACTGATTTCCAGTTTATTTTTATCCGTAAATGGGTTAGCCGAGATAGCTCAGTCGGTAGAGCAGAGGACTGAAAATCCTCGTGTCACCAGTTCAAACCTGGTTCTTGGCATCTAAATTGTTTGGGAGATGGGCCGAAGCAGTTCTGGTATTATATAAAACCAACCAGCCCCGAAGGAGCTAATCAAAAACCGGGAAATATCTCGGAAACTGGGTCGGTTACTCGATAGCTACCCCTGGTAACCGTAAACAGTTTCGATGAAAATTAGATGGTAACGGTGGGTCGGGAAATAAGTTTCCAGATGAGACCACTTTCTTTTTTTTTTATTCACTTTAATACAAATTAAAAGGCATCCTGTAACTCATAAAAATTGGGTACGACGTAATCTTTACGTAAAGGCCATCCCACCCAACTTTCGGGCATCAGTATACGCCTAAGGTGCGGATGACCCTGATGGATTATTCCCAACATATCATAGGATTCACGTTCTTGGAGATCAGAGCTTTTCCAAACCCAGTAAACCGAAGGTATTCTAGGTTTTTTTCTTGGAACAAAAATTTTTGTACACACTTCCTCGGGTTGATCCGGCTGATCTCGCATCTGTGTCAGATGATATACGCTGACTAAAGATCCTCCCGGCGCCGAATCGTAAGCACATTGGGAGCGCGGGTAATTGAAACCATAAGCGTATGGGGCGACAGCTACAGACAACCAATCTTCCGACTTGACTTGCAAAGTCTCGACACCCCTGTAATCATAACCCAAAGGTCGGTGGGAAAACTTATGTCTAGTCGACCAAGCGGATAATCGACCCCGCGTCTCGACATTGAACTTATCTCCATTGGTAGTGTTCATATTGGTTAATACCTCTTTCCCTTTTATCCATGTATGAAATAAAATCTAGTTATTCGCCTACTTTTGATATTTATTTCTCAGACCTATCTTAAAGCTTTTGAAAGTTCTCTGAGAAAGTATCTGATAAGAGCTTTGTATCACAATTAATTAATTCTTGATTGTATTCACCTATATGGATGCTAGGTACGAAGCGAAATCGATGAATTAGGTTGGGGTATTTCGTTCGGGTGGGACGGGAAGCCCGATCTACGAAACCTCCTCTAGCTATTTTCTTACGGAGTTTTATTACGGCATCAATAATAGCTTCAGGTTTGGGCGGGCAACCCGGCAAATAGATATCGACGGGAATCAATTTGTCTACCCCGCGAACGGTACTATAGGAATCCGTGCTAAACATGCCACCTGTAATGGTGCGAGCTCCCATAGCGATTACATACTTCGGATCAGGCATTTGCTCGTAGAGTCTCACGAGGGACGGGGCCATCTTCATGGTTACGGTACCGGCGGTAACAACTAGGTCTGCCTGCCTGGGACTGGATCTGGGTACTAGACCATATCGGTCAAAATCAAATCGTGAACCAATTAGGGAGGCAAATTCGATAAAGCAGCAGCTGGTGCCGTAGAGAAGTGGCCACAAACTAGAAAGTCTGGACCAGTTGGAGAAATCACTTATATTAGCTAAAAAAATTGAATTTGACACATCCCATTGGGGGAGGGGGGGCTCCACCGAATTGGAGAAAATATCTACACCGCGGGGTTCGACTCCCTCTCTCCCACTTCCAACCGAATATTCGGAGGTTGACACCATTCCGATGCTCCTTTTCGCCACGCGTGAACCAAACCAACTACTAATATAAAGATGAAAATGATCACTTCGATGAAGCCAAAAAGTCCCAATTCCCTGAAAGATACAGCCCAGGGATAGAGAAATACGGTTTCGACGTCGAAGACCGCGAAAACCAAAGCAAACATGTAATAACGTATCTGAAATCGAATCCAAGTATCCCCCCTCGGCTCAATGCCCGACTCGTAACTCGTTAATTTCTCTGGTCCCTCCCGGGTGGGAGCAATAAATCCGGGAATCAAAAAAGCTAAATAGGGAATAGATATAGATACTAGCAGAAAAATCCAGAAGGAATCATATTGGTGGAGCAGAAACATTTGCATACCCCTCTCGCCTCAATTTCTTTTTTTTTTTCAATTTAGTTGATAGACTTAGAGCTAAACGAAAAGGTGTCGACCTAGGATGAGATAAGCCGATTGATAACTAACCATCGTCTTGCCATACTGCAATGGGTTTAGCACGTATAACCCCTTTAGGGAAGTAAATTAAAGTTTTAGTTTGGTTATACTGGTAGTTGCCCCACCGATAATGGAAGGTAGAAAAGGCGTTAGCTTTCTATTTTCAGGAATCGCAATGTCGGATTTTTAGTAGAAAAGTAAAGTGATTCGTAAAATTCAACAGATTGCCTATACGTTTTTCCGATTCAGTTAGTGATTAACTGCATCAAAGAACTGACATATACATATATATATATCATTAAGGAGAGAAAAGCTTAATAGTTTAGATTTAGATGTGGTGGTATAGTCATTTAAATAGAAAACTTAGATTGGTTGGGTATACGTCATACATTACATACGCTGTGCCAACGACCTGCTACTCTTTTTCTTTTAAGTTAGGGCTATACGGATTCGAACCATAGACACTCTCTGTCATGCGGATCGGAATATAAAAGAAAAACTTTCTTGAACTGCTTGGCAAACTCAACATGTCGCTTTCACGGCATAGGACTTTCCTCCCTTACCAGCTGTTCCCCAATCTAATTGGAAAAACAACCAATTGCTGATGCACCAACTTTTTTTTTCCGTAGAAAAAAAAAAGAAGCGGGGGGGGGGGGTTCGGTATGTATGCCCAACCCATTTTCCTCCAAAAAAATATTTTTAAGGAACTACATAAGGGAAAAAGGAATAAATTAGGCAATCCCGAAGTATCTCGAGGAGGTCACTAACGTCGCGTTGACACAGGTTTGCCTCTAGGGATACAGGTCCACCTCGCAATATCAAATATTATCTGTCGCTTGGAAGAGGTATGCGACACTTCTCACACCCGAAAATTTGTGAGACGGCGAAAAGATCTCGCCTGGGGTCCTCGCGTCGCCCCCACAATTTCCATTCCAGCGTCGCATAAACCACTTATCCACCATATCAACTTCCCGTTTAGGGATTGACTTCTTTCGTCTCGGTCAACCCATCTGTCATGCTACTGCTCTTTTGTATCCTTCATTTTGAGTAAGACAGGAAGTTATCGTGTGGAGTTTTGCACGGGTCGTTGGGTTTTGACAAATCTTCTGGTTCTGGGGGAAAAACATTGGCACACGTATAAACGAGGCGCTTTACCGCTGAGCTATAGCTCTTGATCCATTTGATCATATATGTAATAATTTCATTGGTATCAATTAATTTCCGTCAAGTCAACAAATCGGCTTGGAAAAAACAATAATATATATATATATATATATCTGGGATCAAATATTTACTAAGTAGTGAAACATGCTGTTGTGTCTAACTATTCCTTCGGGTATAATAGAGATATCCATCGGGTATAATAGAGATATCCATATGTGAGTCACGCACCTCGATAGATAGAGGTGTAAGAAGTAGTGTGGGATAAATTGATGGCAGCCTACTTGACTCAGCGGTTAGAGTATCGCTTTCATACGGCGAGAGTCATTGGTTCGAATCCAATAGTAGGTAACACTTACTAGATACCGTAATGATTCAATTGGTATCTAATAAGTTTTACTGCATATGAAACACATCAACTATTTTTGCGCGTGGTGTGGTAGTATTATCACAAGACTACCAAGTCACCTAGTGCTTTTGGGCTCGGAAGAGCCGCGTTAAGCAGCATTTGAAGCTTCTAGTCTGGCCTTCGCCCTTTTAAATGCTAAGTTAGCTTCTATTACTCTTTTCTTGCCTTCTGCTTTAGCTGAGTCAGCCTGAGCCATCTGAGAAGTTCTTCGAGCTTCGTCGGGATCAATTTCGGTAGCTCTTTCCGCTTCGTTAACTAATATTGTTACCCGATTGTTATCTATCATGGCAAAGCCGCCCATCAGCGCCATTGCAGACCACTGCCCATCGTGACGTATCTTTGAAACTCCCATATCCAAAGCTGTAAGAAGCGGCGCATGGTTGGGTAGTATACCAATCTGACCACTATTGGTGGATGAAGCGATTTCCCAAACCTCGGAATTCCAAACGATTCGATTAGGGGCCATTACGCGAAGATTCAATACCATCTTTCTTATTGGCCCCCCGCTTGTAAAGCGGCCGCTTTTGCGGCGGCTTCGTCGGTATTGCCAACTAAGTAAAAAGCTTGTTCAGGTAGATTATCCAACTCTCCGGGAAGAATCATTTGAAATCCCTTAATGGTTTCTGATAAACCGACGTATTTACCCGGGGAGCCAGTGAAAACTTCTGCCACGAAAAAGGGTTGCGATAAGAAACGTTCTATTTTTCGAGCCCTAGCTACCGTCAGGCGATCTTCTTCGGATAACTCGTCTAGTCCGAGAATAGCTATAATATCTTGAAGTTCCTTGTAACGTTGCAAAGTCTGCTTAACTCCCTGTGCGGTGTCATAGTGCTCCTCACCCACAATCCAAGGCTGTAACATAGTCGAGGTCGAATCCAGCGGGTCTACGGCTGGATAAATACCCTTCGCCGCTAATCCCCTTGAAAGCACGGTAGTGGCGTCTAAGTGTGCAGATGTCGTGGCGGGAGCCGGGTCAGTCAAATCATCCGCAGGGACGTAAACAGCTTGAATGGAAGTTATTGATCCCTCCTTGGTGGAAGTAATTCTCTCCTGCAGTGATCCCATTTCTGTACCAAGGGTCGGTTGATAACCCACGGCGGAAGGCATCCTACCAAGTAATGCCGAGACCTCCGATCCCGCCTGGACGAAGCGAAAAATATTGTCGATAAATAGGAGTACATCTTGCTTGTTAACATCTCGAAAGTATTCCGCCATTGTTAGAGCGGTTGAGCCAACTCTCATACGAGCTCCCGGTGGTTCATTCATCTGACCATAAACCAGAGCCACCTTTGATTCTGAAATATTTTGTTCATTAATAACTTTTGATTCTTTCATTTCCATGTAAAGGTCATTACCTTCACGCGTACGTTCTCCCACCCCGCCAGATACGGATACACCTCCATGAGCTTTCGCAATGTTATTAATTGATTCCGTAATAAGAACCGTCTTTCCAACTCCAGCCCCACCAAATAACCCGATTTTTCCGCCTCTCCGATACGGAGCCAAGAGATCCACAACTTTTATACCCGTTTCAGAAATCGATAATTTGGTATCCAACTGGGTAAATGCCGGGGCGGACCTGTGAATTGGAAATGTCGTACTATTTTGCACAGGACCCAAATTATCTACGGGTTCGCCGAGAACATTGGATATTCGTCCAAGAGTAGTTTCACCAACGGGAACACTAAGGGGGGCTCCCGTATCAACAGCACCCATACCTCTCATTAAACCGTCTGTGGCACTCATAGCTACGGCTCTTACTTCGTTGTTACCTAATAATTGTTGGACCTCGCAAGTAACATTAATATCCTGACCTGCTGGATTTTGCCCCTTGACTATTGGTGAGTTGTAGATTTTGGGCATTTTCCCCGGCGAGGAAGCCACGTCCAACACTGGTCCAATGATCTGAGTGATATAGCCCACGTTTTTTTCCACCAATTCAGAAATTTCGAAAGAGAGAGAACCGGTTTTCATAACTATACTATTTCGGTGTATTATCTTTATCTGATTATTGAATCGGTAGAAATATGTGGTATTTCATCGCTGAGTGGTCGATGGGTAAGAGGGAGTCAATCGCTCCTTTCCCACTCGCTCCCCTTTATTTAAATTTCCTTTGCGGATATAGCTATAGATAAATAAAATGGGGGGGGGTAAATCGCAAATGAGGCAGACTTCTTCTCCGTTTTGCATACGATTGGCAGACTGATGAAATCTGCGCTCTATTCATTGAATCTTCATTATTGGGGTACGCGTTGTCCCCTTTTTCAAACAAGATTGATCATTAAACGCGAGGAATTGGCAATTATTTAGTTCGTATTCTACCGACCAGTCTAACCACGAAGGGATTCCCGAGTCAATGTGTTGGGATGAGGCGGAATGCTGCTCCTTAAGCAGTTTCTGTAAGAAAACAGATTGATTAGTTGCACCCCGTGTGAGACGCGGTATAAAATGATAATGTTCCATGCTTGAAATGGAGTTTCGACAGGTATAAGTATCATGCGCGGGTTGAACTATATCCACCTCGCGTTTCACGTCGAAATGCTCCACCTATGCCGAGCAGATCTCATCTTTGCAAGATTTACTAATTTAGTCACAGGGAGGAACAAACCCATGTCACCACAAACGGAGACTAAAGCAGGTGTTGGATTCAAAGCTGGTGTCAAGGATTACCGATTGACCTACTACACCCCCGAATACAAGACCAAAGATACCGACATCTTAGCAGCCTTCCGGATGACCCCACAACCCGGGGTACCAGCTGAGGAAGCCGGAGCTGCGGTAGCTGCGGAATCCTCCACGGGTACGTGGACCACTGTATGGACAGACGGGTTGACCAACCTTGACCGTTACAAGGGCCGATGCTACGACATCGAACCCGTCGCTGGAGAAGAAAACCAGTATATCGCGTATGTAGCTTATCCTTTGGATCTATTTGAAGAAGGTTCTGTCACCAACTCGTTCACCTCCATTGTGGGTAATGTTTTCGGATTTAAGGCTCTACGCGCTCTACGCCTGGAAGACCTTCGAATTCCTCCCGCTTATTCTAAAACTTTCATTGGACCGCCTCATGGTATTCAGGTCGAAAGGGATAAACTGAACAAATATGGACGTCCGTTATTGGGATGTACAATCAAGCCAAAATTAGGTCTGTCTGCTAAAAATTATGGTAGAGCCGTCTACGAATGCCTTCGTGGTGGACTTGATTTTACGAAGGATGATGAAAACGTAAATTCCCAGCCATTTATGCGTTGGAGAGATCGTTTTTTATTCGTGGCAGAAGCTCTTTTCAAATCCCAGGCTGAAACAGGCGAAATCAAGGGGCATTACTTAAATGCTACTGCAGGTACGTGTGAAGAAATGATGAAGAGAGCTGTCTTTGCTAGAGAGTTGGGTGCACCAATAGTCATGCATGACTACCTGACCGGAGGGTTTACTGCAAATACCAGCTTAGCTTTTTATTGCAGAGACAACGGACTGCTTCTTCATATTCACCGTGCGATGCATGCTGTGATCGATAGGCAACGAAATCACGGTATACATTTTCGTGTATTGGCCAAAGCATTACGCATGTCCGGTGGGGATCATATACACGCCGGAACTGTAGTAGGCAAACTAGAAGGGGAACGAGAAGTCACTTTGGGTTTCGTCGATTTACTCCGCGACGATTACATTGAGAAAGATCGTAGCCGTGGTATATATTTCACACAAGATTGGGTATCTATGCCGGGTGTACTCCCCGTAGCTTCGGGGGGTATTCACGTCTGGCACATGCCCGCTCTAACCGAAATTTTTGGGGACGATTCTGTCTTACAGTTCGGTGGAGGAACCTTGGGACATCCTTGGGGAAATGCACCCGGTGCGGTAGCCAACCGAGTCGCATTAGAAGCTTGCGTACAGGCTCGCAATGAGGGTCGCGATCTCGCTCGTGAAGGTAATGAAATTATTCGTGAAGCTAGTAAGTGGAGTCCAGAATTGGCTGCCGCATGCGAGATATGGAAAGCAATCAAATTTGAATTCGACACAATTGATACGTTGTAAATAGATTTGAATTTTCGTAGCTATTTCCCACTGGCATCTGTTCCCCAACAGTTGTCATACATCCCAGGAGTATCGGGAAGGAGTTAACTTTCCCCATACTCCTAATACGCGATACATATTCAGGTTGGTTAATCAATGATGGAAACTGAGAAGCACATAGTCTCGAAATGTGAATCCGAGGGTTCGAATCCCTACCAACTCGTATTGCAAAATTGCGAGATACGAACGAGTAGTTTAAAGTTAAACTCAACACTTTATTCGAAACACCTTTATCTTGTTTAGTTTCACAGCATATTGCTTCGCTTGTTTCGTTGGATAATAGAAATTGAATGCCTACAATATGACTGATTTGATAGATAACTAGTCAATTGCCAATTATTGATTGGGTCAATTAACTTGGATCTGGTCCCGATTTGTCGATACCTACTTCAATTGGAGGAAAAGTTTGTCATATCATAAAGAATCTATTTGAAATTTTTTTTTTATTTTTTTTTTTCCACGGGCTAAAGGAAAACAACAGATGAGGAGATTATTACGTCTGTAATAAATTGGTTTGAAGATAAGCGCAAATTTGGTGGATTGATCGGAGCTTTCCCCGAAGAAGCTACGAGAGGCTCTATCTCAACTGAAAAAGAAAGGGAGAAGCGGATAAGTGTCAACACGAATGGAGGATTATGGGCTCGATGTGACAACTGCGGAAACATGCTTCATGTAAAATTTCTGAAACAGAATAGAAGTGTTCGTGAAGGACGCGGTTATCATCTTTCAATGAATAGTATGGAAAGGATCGAACTTTTGATTGATCGCAATACATGGATTCCCATGGATGAAGACATGACTGCAAGAGATGTTTTAGGTTTTTCCGACGAGGATTCTCACCAGAATCGTGTAGCTGTTTCTCAAGGAAAAACGGGTTTAACCGACGCTGTTCAAACAGGTACAGGGTATCTAAATGGAGCACTAATTGCACTTGGTGTTATGGATTTCCACTTCACGGGAGGAAGTATGGGTTCCGTTGTGGGTGAAAAGATTACCCGCCTAATTGAATATGCCACGGACAAGTCTTCGCCACTGATCTTAATTTGTGCTTCTGGGGGAGCGCGTACGCAGGAAGGAACGTTGAGCTTGATGCAAATGGCTAAAATTTCTTCCGTCTTGCACATTCATCAAGTTCAAAAAAAATTACTTCATATATCGATTCTTACCTATCCAACTACGGGGGGTGTAACTGCCAGTTTTGGCATGTTGGGGGATATAATTATTGCCGAGTCCAAGGCGTATATAGCATTCGCCGGTAAAAGGGTAATTGAATAAACATTGCGTCAAAAGATACCTGATGGCTTTCAAGCAGCTGAGTCTTTATTTGATAATGGGCTACTCGATTCGATCGTTCCACGTAATCTCTCAAAGGGTGTTTTGGGCGAAATATCCGAGCTTTATTCATCAGCTCCTTATAAGAAAAATTGAATTCGTTCCAAATTTTATCTCTCGTATCTCTAAATCAGCCACGTCTTATCCCTTTTCCAATAAATGGGGAAACAGTCGTTATTTCCGTTTTTTTTTTATACAACAAAAAAAACTTGTCGGATCTTTTGTGTCGGCATACTCGCCCTCCCCCCGATAAACTCCAGAAAATGAAAAATCCTAATTAGATTATTTTACCGGAAGCCTGGAAACCCCTTTCCTTCACGAAACAAAAAGAATATCATTAGATATTAGAAAGAAGAGTGAAACAGAGATATATTGTTGTATAAATAAATTTATGCTTTTCCTTATTATAGTTGAGGTAATTTTACCATGGCAGCATCTTATCTACCCTCCATTTTTGTACCCCTAGTCGGTTTGGTGTTTCCAGCAGTTACGATGGCTATTTTATTTTTATACATAGAGCGGGATGAAATCCTATAACTTTTCTATTTTCAATTTTTGGAGACGGAGTAAACCGCTCGGCGACTTTCTGACACCAATTGAACCCGAAGTCTAGTCTCAGCTAATATCTAATATCTAATAAAGAGGAATTCCCTCCTTCTTGGTGGTTATCCTTGTCCCGAGAAGATCAGGAAGGGATGTTGCTGCAATCAATCTATGTCTCATTCTCATTTCATATGGAAATGAGATATAGATTGATTATTTGTTCCTAGGATGAGATACATGTAGATAACTACCCCATCCCATATGCTTGAACCCCAGTTTCGTACTTCATCATTAGTACTAAACGCGAATAAATCACGAAGACACGGAAGTAATGGGCTGGAAAAATGGGGGGGGGGGGCAAAATTGATGACAAAATGGCTAATCCATTTATTATGCAATCTGTGAGGAAATAGTAATGAATTGCCGCTCCAAATGGATCCAATTAGATTTCATAAAAGGCTCCCGTACATTTGCGAACTCATGTTGGGCCTGTATCCTTGTCTGCGGCGCAACAGGTTTTCTACTAGTGGGACTTTCTAGCTGCGTCGGGGAAGATCTGATCCCCGGACTTTCATCCAAGAACATCGTTTTTATCCCGCAGGGTGTTGTGATGTGTTTTTACGGGATTGCAGGCCTCTTTCTCGGGCTGTATCTGTGGTGTACCGCGTTTCGGAACGTGGGGGGCGGATACAACTTGTTTGATAAGCGAGAAGGTTTTTCTTCCATTTTTCGGTGGGGCTTTCCCGGGAAGAATCGCCGCATCCACATACAAATTGTACTGAAAGATGTGGAAGCAGTTGGATTGGAAAGTAGGGAAGGCTTTTATCCGCGTCGGATTCTCTACTTGAAAGTCAGGGGTCGGCGAAATATCCCACTAACTAGGATCGGTGAAGGTTTAACCTTAGGAGATATGGAAGAAAAAGCCGCCGAACCCGCCCGTTTCCCGCGTGTATCGATTGAAGGTTTTCAAAAATTTACCGAATTTCAGAACTGGATGATTTGCGAAGAAATGCAAGGCTACTGGAGCTGCGAAGATAAAAAGTTCGAGTGGGAGGGTTCCAAATAAGGGATATCCTAATTACAAGAATTCATCTGATTAGTCTTGTACTTCGCTTATTTCCTCCTACTGATTGATAGATAGTTACAGTTAATATATGCGATTACATTACTGGAAACAAAAAATTTTTCGACGGCTTTTTAGTACTCCACATCGTTCCCCGGATAGAGCTTATGAGGTTAGTAAGCAACTACAGTCCTTAATAAAGGACTCCTCGCTTTTCGTGCGAATAGAATCATACCCTTCAACACCGGAGGAGTTGTCGAGGGCCACGACAGCGCCCACAGACACGGCATCCAACAAATCTAGGTATCTGATATATTGCAGTCTCTTGGAGCACAGATTTAGCATATCTATTTTGGGAATGCAAAAAGACCTGAGACTCATTTTCGGGACAAAGCTCCTTGGATTGTTTCCAATTGGGTGCCATTGCGCAAACAAATTCTTGGCAAGAAGTTGTTTGAATACGTCTTCACCGAACCTTCCAGATACTTCACTTTTCCGAGGTATATCTCTAAAATCTTGCCAAAATTGTTACACGAATGGCGAAACAGTCAATAAACGAGCAAAAGTAGTTAGTTTCTCAGAAGATAAACGGGAAAATGACTTTGCTTCTGCAAAAGGATGTGTCTTTTGCAAGTTGAATAATATAGAAAAAATAAATAGGAAATTAGCTTGGATTGAAGCGACTTTAAATGAGTTTGATACTAGGAGAGCACGTTGTCCCGTAAACTTCTTCCCATTTCAAACTACCAAAAAAGTGATTGAAAAATCATTTAATTACGAATCGACAAATATTACGTCGGCCTATGAGTCAATTAGTTTGGTGCCTCGATCCGTAACTCGCACTTTATCCAGGTTCAGGGCGGAATTGACAAATCAATCAAGTGTGTTAGTACAAAATGACTTCGACTCAGCTAAGAACCAAGCATTAGTTTCCCTTCAATACGTTGGGTGTTTCTCGCTTCTCCCTCTCACGATTCCCATGAGTTTCAGAAGTTGGTTTTTGGAGTCTTGGGTTAGGGGTTGGTGGAACATTACTCAAACTCAGGTATTTATCAACCCCCTTCAGGAGGAAAAGGCTCTGAAGCAGCTCCGAGAAGTAGAAGCATTGCCCTGGTTAGACGACGCGACTGAACATTTGGCAGATACGCAGTTGCAAAAATATGATGCAAATGCATATGACGAGACTACTCAACTGGCAATAATGTATAACGAACTGAATATTCAGCTACTGCTGCAGCTAGTAACCGATGTAATTAGTATTGCCATCCCAACTTTATTGTTTATAACGGGTCGAAAGAGACTTGCCGTTTCAAATTCCCGGATTCAGGAGTCATTTTATAGTTTGAATGACACGATGAAAGCGTTTTCCATTCTTTCACTAACTGATTTATGTGTAGGGTTCCACTCGCCCCATGGTTGGGAAATAGTCATAGGCTCCCTCTTCGAACATTTTGGCTTAATTCCCAGTAAATATGTAATTTCTCGCTTCGTCTCAACCTTTCCAGTTATTTTAGATACGGTATCCAAATATTGGATTTTTCGTCACTTGAATCGCACATCTCCCTCGATTGTAGCAACTTATCATACAATGAGTGGGTGACAACCACTTCTCTGAATTCGCATCTAGCAGGCTAGACTAGTTCACCCGTTTGGATTATTTGCACTCTCCCCCCCTCTCATTCGTCATCTGCTAATAATGATGGATAGATTATAAAAGGGGAAAGAATTAGAACAGGGAAAAAATTATTTGCTACCAAGCGGCGTCAACAAATGACCCGTTTGTACAAAGACTTGAGACTAATCATCAATTTATGCAAAGAAGAATTACGAATAACTGGATGAAGAAGTGTTGGATTCTGTCACTTGCAGTGTCGATTGTTTTCGGTGAATTAAACTGTCCATCTGTATCAAACGCATATCCGATTCTTGCGCAACAGAATTATGAGAATCCCCGAGAAGCTACGGGGCGTATTGTGTGTGCCAATTGCCACCTAGCCAAGAAACCTGTGGATATTGAGGCCCCGCAATCCGTTCTTCCTGATACTGTATTTGAAGCAGTTGTTAAGATTCCCTATGATACGTAGATAAAATAAGTACTCGCAAATGGGAAAAAAGGCGGATTGAATGTTGGCGCCGTCCTCATTCTACCAGAGGGGTTCGGATTGGCCCCTTCTAATCGCATTCCAGCCGAAATGAGGGAGAAATTGGGGAAATTATCGTTTCAGAGTTACCGTCCCGGCAGGGAAAATATAATCGTCGTAGGACCAGTACCGGGCAAATTATACAGCGAAATTGTATTTCCCATCATTTCACCGGACCCTGGTACTAACAAAGAAGCTTATTTCCTGAAATACCCCATTTATGTTGGGGGGAATAGGGGGAGGGGACAAATCTACCCAGATGGGAGCAGAAGTAACAACACGGTCTATACCGCTTCAGTAACAGGAAAAATAAAGAGGGTTGTTCGTAAAGAAGGAAGGGGTGGATACGAAATCACTATCGAAGAGTCATCCGAGGGTCGTGAAACAACTGATACCGTCCCTCCCGGCCTCGAGCTCATCGTTTCGGAAGGTGAGTTCGTTAAGGCCGATCAGCCATTGACTAATAACCCCAATGTTGGCGGATTCGGTCAGGGAGAAGCCGAAATCGTACTCCAGGACCCGTTGCGTATTCGGGGTCTCATAGCTTTTTTCGCGTCGGTTGTCTTGGCACAGATCTTCCTCGTGCTCAAGAAAAAACAGTTTGAAAAAGTGCAGTTGGCAGAAATGAATTTCTGACTGCCTACTCCTTTTGTTCCTTGCTACTCCCCCCCATGGCTAAAAAACCCCATTGATAAGATAACTGCGTGTGGAAAGATAGATCTCCACTTGTCTTTTCTTTCTTAGTCAATAGTTTGATCGCCGCATGGGGAGTGTTGATCGCGTAGACTTCGGCTTTGTTGGTGGTGTCAAGAACGTCGACACCATCGACGTCACCCATACGTATTCTCCGACGCAATCGGCTGACTTCTTCAACGACCAGTTCCCTAGTTCGACTCTATCAAGTCTGAACTGGGGCACAGAAGATACAATGTCGGGCGGGTAGGTAGACCACAAATATGGATAGGACTACTTGGGAAGATTGCTGCCGAATAGAAGTAGATAAAAAAAACCCACTTGTTAGTTTGTCAAAATATAAATTGTATCCGAAAACCTATTGATTGATCCGATTATTCCGAACTAGTTTTCTCCCCCAGACTGGAATACCTCCCCTAAACTGCGAGATTGAAGTTTTTTCCTTAAAATCATATATATATATATGATTTTAAAATATATATAGAAAGAACTATTCGTTCTAGTTGTTACATTGTCACATTTAGCCTCGATCGATTCTTTAGATAGAAAAGAATCGATCGACCCGTCTACTCGAAAGAAGCATCGTAGAGCTATAATATCGGTGAAGCTGAGCATTACTACGTCCGGTCGACGAATCGACTACAATTCAACACATAACTAACTCGTCTCTATCTAACTAAATAGAGATATATCGAATTGAACCGCTTTTTTCTTCTCCTTCTTTAGGTAAAAAGGGAAGAAAAAACGGAGACTTCGCTTGTAGAATTCGGCAAAATTTTATTGGTCAAACGGCCATTATTTTTGAGGAGACGACCCCAACCCCGAGTAAGCCCCGTAAGGGGATATGCCTAGCGAACCTATCACAAGTGTACCGGCTACAGTACCTACCAACCACAGGGGAATCCTTCCAGTGGTATTTGTCATCTGCGCTACCTCCCTACCCCCTACTTTTTTGGCTTTATCATCCGGCCTCGACTCGAGACATGAACAGTCACAAGTAATTAGGATCTTGATCTTTTTCAGACAATTCTTTTTAGTCTCTAATTAAAAAAGTAATTAGGAAATGGAACGGCAAGTACGAAAATCGGTAATAATCCCCGATAAAGGCTTGTACGATTCGATTCTACACTCTGTTTATTTGGATTCGGTTGTGTCGTAGATTCGTAGCTCACTAAAAACTATCTTTGAATGAATTGCATAGCTGATATGGACCCCAAAAAGAAAACTGTAGGTACAGCTAAGCCGTGAACGGCTAACCACCTAACAGTGAAAATCGGATAAGTTTTATCTAAAGCCATTAGTTTCTCCTAAAAGAATTTGGTGAATGCGTCGACTTGTTCGAGCGAATCGAAGCGGCCAGTTACCAAGGGAACTTCTTGTCGACTCCCTGAGAAATATTCGTTTGGGCGGGGGCTTCCAAAAACATCGTAAGCTAAACCTGTACTGACAGATGGCCAGCCTGCAATAAACGGGGAGGGTATAGTAATGCTGTGGATGACCCAGTATCAAATACTAGTAATGATGTCAGCAAAGGGACGTTCTCCTGTATTACCAGACATGTTCAGCTCCGTATCTATATCTATCTTGTAATGCTAAAGAGGATTGTTTCCCGAATAAGTAAAGAGGTAAGAGATGCAGAATCCACCAGTAAACCTTTTCGAACGGGAACTGACGCTAATTAGAATGTCACCATTATACCCAGGGTATATCCGAAATATACTGGTTCAGTATAGCTAGCCCGCCTCTGATGCGGCAAGGTTACTCGCTCGTGACAAGTGAGATGTTCATTACTTACGAAATTTCCGACGGGTGGTTGCCTATACCTGGACCAAACCGACTAGAAAGCCTTGGACGGCTTCAGACCCGTACGACGGTTTCCGGGCGCAGGGGTCTCTCCCACCGCTCCGTTTTCCAGCCCGCCTTCGTCTCCCGGCGTGTCCTGTCCCCGGGCTATTACCGATTTCAACTAGGCCTACGCGTATTAGTAGGCCAAAGAGATAGCCATTACGGGAGGAATGGGGGCCGTTGTCCAAACCAAAAAGGGGAAGATTTCTTTAGCAATTACTGGCCGATTAATTAATTGACCGAGAGATACTATATGCTTGTCTACCTCATAAATTAAAATAGTGAGATATATTTGTACCAAATAAAATGAATCGATGGGGTTAGATCACCCCAATAAATTAAATGGCCCAATAAATTAAATGGGACTAATCAATCCCGACTTAACAAATTTGAGTAAACAACTTTGATTCAGCAAGTTCGGGTGATAAACTACTTAGAGAAATCGTATACTAACCCATCTGTCGGATAATTTGGTATTCAAATTTATGCTCACCCTATTAAGCTACTTCGCCTTTTTGACGTCTGTATTAACTCCGACCCTAGCTTTATTCGTTGGATTGAACAAGATTCAGATTCCGTGACTTGCTGTTGTTATATAGAATCTAGATAGAGGGGGAGAAGGGTAGGAAAAGGGGCCCCCGCCGGCGCCTACTAATTCATTGCACTTACCAATTACTATTTGGTTGACGCAGAAATCCACTTTGGTAAATTTGGTAAGTATCTACATCGAATATCTATAAACTAGAATGGTTGAAGCATCACTATCGGGAATTGTGTCGGGTTCGATTCCGATAACCCTAGCCGGATTATTTGTAACTGCATACCCACAATATCGACGCGGCGATCAACTAGATGTTCGGTAAAACCTAATAATTGTTGCATCTCAGACATCAAACAAGGCGTTGATTTAGAAGAAAGGTTAGACAAAAAAAATATTCATCTAGAAATCCTTTTTTTATTCCCCATTATTTCATCATTTCCAGGTCTAGATTTTGTCCGGAAATATTTGTTTATCTAAAAATAGGAAACATAAACGAGGGACTGCTTCGGCAGCAATAATTTTGCTGCCTCCATCTTCTAACTATTTTGTATTCGACACGTATTAGTCGTATATAAGTAATACTTGGGTAAGCGGTAGTAGGCACGCCCTGTAGGATTCGAACCTACGACATCGGGTTTTGGAGACCCGCGTTCTACCGGGCTGAACTAAGGGCGTCCCCTGCTTTGGGGATCATTTTTCTTTTCAAGTAGAAAGTGGCGTAGCTTCCTCCCTGACTCCGCGAGGAGGAAGTAGGCGTTAGAAATCGCTTCCTCTTATTAAGAGGAAGATGTTGGTGATACGAGAAGTCCTATCCTCGAAGCTTGTTGCGCGGATCGACAATAGGGATGACGGGATTTGAACCTGCGACATTTTGTACCCAAAACAAACACGCTACCGAGCTGCGTCACATCCCTACTAATCCCGATTTTTGAGAGGTATCATCGATCCGATACCACTTTACTTTATTTAGTATAACCGGTAGCTGTAGATACCGGCTACCGGTAAAATAAAAATTTATTTTTTGATAGATAGTTGTCTCTTACCACTCCGTTCAATTCTTACCACTTCTTCCTCTTATTTCTCATCGATATTGCGGGTGCTGGTATCACCAATATTGAGCATCCCAAAGTTATCCGTCTTTCTTTTGGAAAAAATTGACTTATAAATTGTAAATGATAAGTTGTAAATAATCGGTTCTCTAAAAGTAAGAGAAAGAAAGTAAAAGAGAAAGAAAGACTAAGAGGTAGAGGAATAAAAGTTTAAAAAGAAGGAGGATTTTTAATGCAATATGTGAAGATATACCTCTCCACGGCCCCTGTCGTAGCTGCAATATGGTTTGGCTTGTTAGCTGGTTCCTTAATAGAAGTTAATCGCCTTTTCCCAGACGCTTTATTATTTCCGTTTTTCTGATCCAAAGAACTAACTACAGAGGGATCAGACGAAGCAAAAAAGTCGGATAAATTTACGTTTTGCGAAGCGAGTAGTGCGTAACCAAGTTATTGATGGAGGATAGTTGAAATTTAAATCTTATCGTTGAAACTTCGCGAGTAGTCCGCTCAAACACATTTGGATCTACTTGTGACCCTCCCCCTCAAAAGAAAAAAGAAAACATATTTTACTACGATGCAATTGATTTTATGACCAAAAGTAAAGATGCGAGGGTAACCACTGCTTTGGTATGTACAGTCTGTACCTGCAAAGAAGCTGGCGATAAATCCACGGGTATTTCTCGATACACTACACGTAAAAATCGCCGTAACACACCTACTCGGTTGGAATCGAAGAAATTTCGCGTTTGTTGCCACAAACATACTTATCATAAGGAGTTAAAAAAATGAAGGGTATTTCTGATCAATGGGTAAGTAATCAATTTTAATTTGTATTTGTATTGGTAGTCACAAAAAAATATCACGAATAAATTTAAACGATCTCTCCGTAGACGTTCCCCGTCTATTCGCTCCGATGAAGCTATTGATTACAAAAATACGAGCCTACTTCGTCGATTCGTCAGTGAGCAGGGAAGAATCCTATCGAGGCGGATGAATAGATTAACCTCCAAGCAGCAGCGCTCGGTAGCTGTCGCTATAAAGAGAGCCCGTATTTTGGCTTTGCTGCCATTTTCAAATAACGAAAATTAGATAATTTCAGAAAATTGATTTCTGATAGATTTTTTGATTCGGCAACTAAAAATCTCCTGCGAAAGAGATGCAATTGAATGTTTTTAAGTCGAAGCATACTGATGTTGATATCTATGGGGTAGTCTGTCCTTCCTTTTGTTTTTTCTCCTTTCCTTTTCCCTGCAATAGATCCCCAAATTAACCCGTCCTCTATTTTGGCCTCTCCGTTTAATTTAATCCGGAGAGGCTTACCGCCGCATGTCAACCTCCCTCACTACTAATTTTTCGTATGGGTCTGGAGGAACAGTAAGCATCTGGAGTAGCTACTTGCGCAAGTGTCTTACGATTCAGAAAAACTTGATTATCAGACAAATCGTGAATCATCGAACTGTAGGTAATTCCATTTTTCCGTGCTGCTGCATTAATTCGAGCGATCCACAGACGACGAAATTTTCTCTTTCGGTTGTTTCTATCTACGTAAGCGCAAGCTAATGCCCTTTTTTCCTGCTGGTTCGCCGTTCTAAATAATCTCGAGTGAGCCCCCCGGAACCCGGATGCAAAATCGAGAATGTCTTTGCGATATCTACGAGCTATGGATCCCCGTTTTACTCTGGTCATTATAAGTATAGCCTCACGGAAATTCGTAATTTCGTCTGAAAAATCCATTTATTCCTGGGCTCGACTACTCCCTCAAATAGTTTCGTTTCAATATCTATTATTTAGATGTATCAATTTAAAAATATCAATTTAGGGAAATAGATATGCTGTGTTATAATGAAACCTATCCCTCCGAAGAGATGAAGATTCCAAAGATATATTTATATTTTAATCGCACTATGTGTGATGACATACCGCGCTTCTCAATTCTTGGAAGGTCGCAGGTAATTGCCTCATAACTCTCGGTAAATTTGTCGGTTGTGACGAATTCCCGTTTTTTTGTCTGATGTGATAAATGGAGATTCCGGCGGCTTTTGCTACTCCGACTTTCCCTCCCACAAATACTCCGGTACAGGTTGGACACCCCACCCGCATATGCTTATTTGTCGGTAAGCGGTACATTGTACCGGAGATACTGTGGATTCCAATGTTTCCGTGGTCAATTTCTTATGGCAGCCGGGTCCCCCCTATATACCGGAGCCTAGGATTTTCCGAAGATGAGGAAAACAAAATTGCTGTTGGCGGGTCGCATGATCCCCAATAATTAACTCATCCCTTTAAGCTGGGCTTTCTCAATTCTATTTCTTATTTGTTTCGAAAGAAATCATATGTATAGTAACGGTATTTTACGCTGGAGATTGGCGGAACAGCTGACCCGCATTTATTGCCATCGCAAGGGATTGGCGAAAGGGGTATAGGAATTGATACCATTCGCTCGGCTTCGCTTAATAACTCAACTTTATTATCATCGATTGGTTTTTATCGTCCCAAACCAAAATGATCGGATTTGCACCGATTTAAACCACGAATTCCTATTTCTTACCGAAACAGATGGATTATGGATTTACCCTACTTCATTTCATCCGGGGGATTATCTCACAAAATCAACCCCTTGATGTCTCAGGTTTCCGATCCGAACAGGTCACACATACACCCTGGTACAGACTCCTCTCCGCTGGGGGCATCCCCGAAGAGCGGGGGATTTCGTCCCACTCCCCAACCGTTGTCTCGCTTTTCTAATGAGTTGCTGATTTGTTGGCACGTTCAAAGACGCAGAGATTTTATTCGGTTCGAAATATTATCAACCATTTGGGAAAACTTGCTATATCTTGGTATCGGACAATCAATCTTTACAGCATTCTTCTCTTTAAGGCACCGAAAGAAACTTCGAAGATGTGCTGCTTTTTAATTGATGGATTAGTAGCTGGCTGAACAAATAAGCGTGAAACTACAAAAAAAAAACTTTTTGAATAGAAGAAGTAAAGGAAATTCACTTCTTTTTCGTAAGTATGAGTTACTTTCTACTCGTCGAATCTTTAAGCTGACGCGTTTTCCAACGCTACGGGGTCCGCAACGCCGTAATCCTGGGCTTCTTCCGCTGACAGAAAGACGTCTCTCTCCATGTCTTCAGAAATTACCCATAAAGGTTTACCAGTTCTTTGAGCATAGACTTTCGTTATGCAATCGCGTAGTTTTGATGCTTCTTCTGCTTCCACAACACATTCCCCTGCTTGTCCATCATAATACGAACTAGCGGGTTGATGAATCATTACCCTAATTAGATAACTTTGACTAAGTCCAACCGTACAAGCAAAAAGCAAATTCTTTTGCATACGGCTATACTTCTGGTGGGGCAACAAAGTCTCTTCGAATCAGTCGTTACGTTAAAAATTAACTCCTCGTCTCAAAAGAAAGATTTACTTTTTTCCACCTCGTTGTAAAGCCTCTTCTTCTTCTTGCAATACTGTGAAAAGAGTATTGCGGGATCATACCATCCTTTCTTCCAGACGTATTATGATGGTTCCGTCGCCGTGGCGTGCCAGCAATCCCAGAGTTTGCTATATATACTCTCGATGGACAACAAAATTGGAATCGCCCAACTCCCCAGAAACTTTATGTTTTATTAAAACATAAATAAAAAATTTGAAGTTTAAGAAATTATGTAGATTCGACATTTCATACAATTTATGACGCTAAGATATATTGATTCCGATCCAGAATGAATCTACTACAAGTCAAAAAATTTCTTATGATTCACTTTACCTCCTCAGCGTTTCATTATTTCATAGTTGGATGTTTGTAGTAGGAATCGCCAAGTAATAATTGCCATGCTATTGTTACCCCAGCTAGGCGAAGGCAAAGTTATAATCCGCACAAATCATTGGCGCCAAGCGTGAGGTAGTGCTATACGTCTGGTAATTTCTCCCCCGGCCGAAGTGAAAGATCCCATTGAAGCAGCTAGTCCCATGCAAATAGTATGTACATCTGGCACGACAAATTGCATCGCATCATAAGCAGATATTCCAGCTAATACCGCCCCACCTGGTGAATTTACATACGAGTACATATCTTTGGCTTGATCTTCCCCATTCAGATACATCATGATACCGATAAGTTGATTGGCAATTTCGTCATCGACCTGTTGACCCGAAAAAGGAAGTCTCTCCCGATAAAGCCGGTTGATTGAGGTAGGTTTCCGCGACTCCCATTCCGCCGCCCCCCCCCCCCTAGAACCGTATAGGTATCGTTAGATACATACGGCTCCGGCAGCTTCCACGTAAAATGAGTGTAAGAAAAAGCTATTTTTTTTTCTACGTCTTTGCTCCCACCCATAGTACCACTCTCGGTTCAAGTTTGTATGGCCCAGCTTTCGCACATTCTGAACCACTTTGCAACTGGTGGTCGGTGAATTCACTTCGGCGTGTTACCTTTTTCTTCTTGCACCAGTGCATTTCTGTTCGTGATTGAGTCCGTTTGATGCAAAGAGTCTTTGGGTTCATCTTCTACCCCGGAGGTTGCGGGGTTCCGACCGCCATTTGCGCATACGGAACAAATAGTTTTACTTCCCCTATATTTATTCCCACACTTCATATAACATATTCAAAAAAAAACTATTTAATTTTTTTTTTTCTGTTATGGTTTTCATTTCATAGTCATTTCGGCTACGATTGATATCCGGGATTGAGTAACCGGAGCCTAAGCAATTTGTTTATTCCAACTAACCGTGGATTCTAACGACTACCAAACCTGCTTGACAGATTTTTCTCACGCATTTGACCACTGATAGACTAGTCAATTTCAAGCGAGATAGAGGCAAATCAATCGGATAAGAGATGACGGAGACGGGTTCCGTCCGGCTCGACGCACCTGACAAGTCGCACTATACGTCAACCCAAGCCGCATCCTCTTCCCCAGGGAGACGAAAGGGTACTTTTGGAACACCAATTGGCATATAAAAACGACCGAGAAAAATTGTAATTACCTCCAAATTGGGTACGTAGAAGCCAAACCGAAAAGGAGCTTACGTTGCATTATAACATGCTTGATGAAGATGACGTGGGTTGGAGAAATAGTATTTTTTTTTGCAGATACTAGCAGACTACGATGGGACCAATCTCTACATTGTTATATAAAGTACGTAAATGCTAAAATATTCATGCCTTCATCTGTTCCTGAAAGAAAATGTTCCCGAAAGAAAAGCTACTGGCTTATCTTATACTACTACGCGTTTCGTACAAACAAGTAGGTGAGACAAGAGAGGAGAACTGCTTCTAATCACGAACCAAAAGATTGATTCGCATATTCTATACAACAACATTTCTCTTGTCTTGTCTATCTATAACTTATAACGCAAGCCTATCCTATATTGCAAGAAAGTTACGTAGTGGTCACTCATCTCCAATATCCAAGAAAGGGGTTTCTCACGGGTTTGCCTCGGTATCGCGTTCATACCGTCGTATTAAACGATCCCGGTCGTCTGATTTCCGTGCATCTGATGCATACTGCTTTGGTCTCTGGCTGGGCGGGTTCAATGGCTTCATATGAATTAGCTGTTTTTGACCCATCGGATCCCGTTCTTGATCCCATGTGGAGGCAGGGTATGTTCGTCATTCCATTTATGACTCGCATTGGGATAACGAAGTCGTGGGGAGGCTGGAGCATCACCGGGGATACCGCAACTGATGCGGGTATCTGGAGTTACGAAGGAGTAGCCGCGGCCCATATCATACTATCCGGTTTGTTGTTTCTAGCCGCTACCTGGCACTGGGTGTATTGGGACCTGGATCTGTTTCGCGACGATCGAACGGGAAAACCATCCTTGGATTTACCAAAAATATTTGGAATCCACCTATTTCTTTCAGGAGTACTTTGTTTTGCGTTTGGGGCATTTCACGTAACAGGTTTGTTTGGCCCCGGCATTTGGATATCAGATCCCTACGGATTAACCGGAAAAGTGGAACCCATAGATCCAGCTTGGGGGGCCGAGGGTTTCGACCCATTTGTACCGGGCGGAATAGCTTCGCACCACATAGCGGCGGGAGTTTTAGGCATACTTGCGGGTTTGTTTCACCTCAGCGTTCGTCCTCCCCAACGGTTATACAAAGCGCTACGTATGGGAAATGTCGAAACCGTGTCGTCTAGCAGTATTGCTGCCGTATTTTTTGCCGCTTTTGTGGTTTCTGGAACCATGTGGTACGGTTCCGCCGCCACTCCGATCGAATTGTTTGGCCCCACTCGTTATCAGTGGGATCAGGGATATTTCCAACAAGAAATAGAGAAGCGAATGCGATCAGGTGAAGCCGAAAATCTAAGTCTATCCCAAGCTTGGTCGAAGATTCCGGAAAAGTTAGCCTTCTACGACTACATTGGTAATAACCCCGCCAAAGGGGGATTGTTTAGGGCAGGTGCAATGGACAACGGAGATGGGATAGCTGTTGGTTGGTTAGGCCATGCCGTCTTCAGAGATAAGGAAGGCCATGAACTTTTTGTACGCCGCATGCCAACTTTTTTCGAAACATTTCCCGTAGTCTTGGTAGATGGCGAGGGCGTTGTGAGAGCTGATGTACCATTTAGACGGGCAGAATCAAAATATAGCGTCGAGCAAGTCGGTGTAACCGTAGAATTTTTCGGCGGTGAACTAGATGGTGCTAGTTTCAGCGATCCCGCCACGGTAAAGAAATATGCTAGGCGCGCCCAATTGGGTGAGATCTTCGAATTTGATCGCGCCACTCTAAAATCCGATGGTGTTTTTAGAAGTAGCCCACGGGGTTGGTTCACTTTCGGCCACGCCACGTTTGCCCTCATTTTCTTTTTCGGTCACATTTGGCACGGTGCTAGAACCTTGTTCAGAGACGTTTTTGCTGGTATCGACCCCGACTTGGATGCCCAAGTTGAATTCGGGGCATTTCAGAAGTTGGGGGATCCAAGTACTAAAAGACAAGCTGTTCAAAGTATTTCTTTTCTCATTTATCCTATTAAACCAATCTCTCTGTCAGGTTAGTTACAAAAACTGACTGAATTATCGAAAGGAAAAAAAAAATAGTTGTTTCATCAATAGTTAATAAATTAATTTAATTGAATAGTTTTGAATATATCGAAGTCAAGCGAAGAGAAGAAAAAATAAAATTTTGGGTAACTAAAAGTTTCCCCTAGCCCAATTAGTATGAAAGATATTTTTAAAAAACCAATATTACGGCCGAATCCATGGAAGCACTGGTTTACACATTTTTGTTGGTAGCGACTTTGGGCATAATATTTTTTGCCATTTTCTTTAGGGAGCCCCCCAAAGTACCCAGCAAGGGTAAATAAAAAGCTTCCTTCGATTTCAACTTTTTCCCTAATTTTACCGAAGAAACAGATTTTGTTGCGTCAGCAAAATCATTTATATGGGGGGAGTTAAGCTGATTAGAGACCTTCCTTTTTAATTTTGCGAAGGAAGGTCTACCAGTCCGGCGACTAATCTTCATGTTCCTCAAAAGGGTCTCTGAGCTCTTTGGCGGGTTGACCGGAAGCGGTATACAAAGCATAACCGGTGAGGCTAACGAGTGAACGGGATATAAAGATAGCGACCAAAGTTGCGGTTTCCATTGCCATGTGACCCAGAAAAATATTAGTTCCCACTTTACTTGCTATAATAGTATACAAAGTCAGCAAATTTCAATCAATTGAGCAGGCTCTACGGCTACAAAAGTTATTGGTGACACTCCCAAAGGTAAACCCAGAATCAGTTTCTTGGGGATGGTTTTGAAGCCGCTTAACTCAGAATACGGAAAGGTTGCTCCCGGCTGGGGAACTACTCCCCTTATGGGTTTTTTCATGGCTTTATTCGCAGTATTCCTCGTTACTATTTCGGAAATTTACAACTCATCCGTTTTATTGGAGGGTATTCCAATTAGTTGGTAGAACAGCCCCGAACCCCGCTGATGCAATAGCAACAGCTGGGGGTTCACAACTATATACTTCACCAGAAGTCAGAAAGGCAGTTAAATCGCGCAAACTTTTCTTCAAACGTTTTTACAAGGCAATACTATGGGTGTGTGATTCGCCGCAACTAATCTGGTTCAACAAATAACCAATCTCTTACCTAAACAGATTTTATTATGTTAGACTATTGGTATCTCGCCAGGTGGCTGTCGAGTTATTAGTACCCGAAACGCGAGAAAATGATATTTAGTTATAAAGCTCAAACTATGATTAATTCGCATCAATTTACCACTTAAATTTCGTGACGAAGTTGTTATCTGATCTTGTGTACTCGGCGCTGTATCGGAGAACTACCACACCAACGAAGCACGTCTCAATTGTGGTTGTTTACCAAACAATGTAGGTGGAGAAAAAAGAGCTGTGCGGGGTTCAGGATGATGGAGGGGTTGTGGCCCATTAGGTCCTCCTGCCTGGAAAAAAATTTACCGAAGTGTAGTAGAAATCTAAGGTTTTGTGGACGCCAAAAAGAAATCAGATCAGAACGAGGTAACCTCCATTCATTTATCTCCCCCCCCCCCCCCCCCTTTTTTTCGAGTGGATAGATACGTCGATAAGATTGAGAGACTTCCCAAGACGCTAGTACTACTCGTTTTCAATTCAGAAGTAAAAGCTAACATGAGATCGGGGTCAAATGTATCCCCGACTTTTCCGGGGCTGGGTTGCTTCTTCCTCCATTAATGAATAAAAGATGTTGAGGGTATGCCGCCGTTTCTTACCCCTTCACTCGAGTAATGACTAATGGAATGGGCGATGCTCAAACATCTTTGCCTAAGCTGTGTGAGAAAAAAGTCTCACGCACAGTTTACGAAGAGGGAGCTAAAAAGGCTTACCTATCTCGCTAAGGTATATGATTGGTTCGAGGAGCGCCTAGAAATTCAGGCAATTGCTGATGATATTACTAGTAAATACGTCCCTCCACATGTGAACATATTTCATTGCTTGGGGGGAATCACGCTGACTCGCTTTTTGGTTCAAGTAGCCACCGGTTTTGCTATGACCTTTTACCATCGTCCAACTGTTACAGAAGCTTTCTCTTCAGTTCAATATACAATGACTGAAGTTAATTTTGGTTGGCTGATTCGGTCCGTTCATCGGTGGTCAGCAAGTATGATGGTTCTAATGATGATTTTGCATGTATTTTGTGTTTATCTCACGGGGGGATTCAAGAAGCCTCGTGAATTGACTTGGGTTACTGGGGTTATTCTAGCTGTATCAACCGTCTCTTTCGGTGTAACTGGATATTCCCTACCCTGGGATCAAATTGGTTACTGGGCTGTTAAAATTGTAACCGGCGTACCCGAAGCTATTCCCCTGATAGGATCTTCATTAGTAGAGTCATTACGGGGAAGTGCTAGTGTCGGCCAATCAACATTAACTCGTTTTTACAGTTTACACACTTTCGTCTTGCCGCTTCTTACTGCTGTTTCTACGCCAATGCATTTTCTAATGATCCGTAAACAAGGCATTCCGGGTCCTTCACGATTTACCCTTAAATCAGGGGTGATAAATCTCCGTCGCCATATCAGTGAGTGATCTCAAATCCCAGTTCCTTAGGGGGTTGTTGTTCTGTTGCCGCCGATACTTACTACTAAGTCAAGTGATAAGTTATTTAGCGGATTTAGTTAGTGTCTCGGACTGCTGGGGCGAAACAATTGAAGCACCGAAGGGAAAAGAAAAGTTAGATTATGGGAGTGTGTGACTTGTATCGAGACATGTAGGCTATGCAGACGTCGAGTTGGATACTGCTGCAACCAAACCAAAGGTGTGTCTCCCTTCCGACCTTTCTTTGGGACTAAGATTTGAAACCCGGATATAAAAACATCTCTTTCGAACTAAGAAAGTTGCTTGGAGAATTTTTTCCATGATCGAACCAAAGATTTTGAAAGGCCTCGTGAAACCCTATATATATATCCAATTGGGATTGTGTAAAGCTTTTAGACATACGGTTTTTAAGACGATGCATACATTTCTTCTGCATCAAATGCTAATTGTTTGCAAGAATAGCCGTTGGGGTAAAAAGACGATCTAAAGATATATATATAGCCGAAGTTTTAACAAGTTAAAATCCTATACGGATCGTGGTTCGCAAGTATCTCGTATAAACTCGCAATGGCGCGATACGTGCGTATGGGATACGAGATAATCCGCGAAGCTTCATTATGTCATTGAGCTGATTCGGGTGAAAAGCCACGTCGCGGAATAACTTCTTTCCGTGTTCGTTATTTATTTATTGACCAACCTAACCATTGCGGGATGGGGTAATTCTATATTTGCTTGAGCCGTATGAGGAGAAATTCTCACGTTCGATTCTTACGGGGGAGTGAGAAGTCCACCCCAATAACAAAAAAACCTGACCTGAATGATCCTGTTTTGAGAGCGAAATTAGCTAAAGGTATGGGACATAATTACTACGGGGAACCCGCTTGGCCCAACGATCTCTTATATATATTTCCTGTAGTAATCTTGGGAACCATCGCATGTACCGTGGGTTTGGCTGTTTTAGAACCATCAATGATTGGTGAACCGGCAAATCCGTTTGCAACTCCTTTGGAGATATTACCCGAGTGGTATTTCTTTCCCGTATTCCAAATACTTCGCACAGTGCCCAATAAACTATTAGGTGTCCTTTCAATGGCGTCAGTACCCGCAGGTTTGTTGACCGTTCCTTTTCCCGAAAATGTCAATAAATTTCAGAACCCATTTCGGCGCCCAGTAGCCACAACAGTCCTCGCAATTGGCACCGTGGTCGCTATTTGGTCAGGTATTGGAGCAACTTTACCCATAGATGGATCTTTAACTTCGGGACTGTTCTAGTATCTCCCTACCCCCTATTAACCTGAGAGATATTTAGATTTAGTCTAGGGAACAATCGCCAGCCCCCGGGCCGGGACAAGACTTCCCTAGACTTAGTCATTCTCGAATCGAAAATATGAAATTCCTTAGGTAATCGATTTATATTTGTTTACGCCAAAGCGATTGGAAGTCAAATTTTAATTCCCGAGTTTTGGTTGACTCCTTTTTATTTTTTATCCTTCTAAAAGCTTTGTAAATAGAAGTGCAATACAAAAAAGACAAGATCACTTTTTTGAAAAATGAGAGAATTTGGCTTCTGCCAATTGTTCCCACTAATTAATATGCAACTCATTTTTGGGTAATTCTATAGCAAAATGCTTCCACAAAGCTTTCGACACCTGATCCGCAGATTTCTGTCCGAAACTTTTTATTTTTGATGAGTCTTCTCGGCTATGATTAAGCAAATCAGCGATTGTATGTATTTTGGCCTTTTTGAGACAATTAAAGGCTCTAGCAGGTAATTCTAGTTGGTCAATAGATGTATTTTCGGAAAGTTTTCCCTCTAGTTCATTCACATCGCAAATTTGTGGCCCCGCCGGAGCGGAAGAGCTTTCTTCGTCTCCAGGATAAGAATAAGGGACGTCTTCGGCTTTCACGTGCAAAAAAGGAGTTGATAAGTCTATTAGTTTTTTAGAGGCCTCGCTAATTGCCTCGTTTGGGGTCGGGCTACCATTAGTCCATATTTCAATGAGTGATGTTTCTCGCGTCGCTCTACCACTTCCAAATAAATGTACGCTATAATTTACGTTCCGAACAGGCATAGATACAGCATCGACGGGAAATTCTCCATTTTTATATCCATTCGAATTATCTATGCGGTATCCGCAATCTTTTTCAATTTTCGATTCAATACTTACAGATATTGGTTGGGTAATAGTAACTATATACTGCGAATCGTCAATGGCCTTGACAGAGGGTGGCAGTAATGTATCACCCGCAGTTACTTCTTTGGGACCAGTTATGGATGAAACTGCTTCTTTAACATCATTAGATTCGCTTTTAGGTGCAATTTCCTTTAGATTAACTAAAACATCACGTATTGTCTCTTAAATACCCGTTATTGTGGAATACTCGTGCAAAACTCCGTGAAACCTTGCACACGTTATGCTCGTCCCTTGAACCTCCTCTAATGAAGCTCTACGCATGGCAATTCCCACAGTACTAGCTTGGCCCCTCTTGAAAGGAGATACGACGAAACGACCATAATGAAGACGCCTACTTTCTGTCTTGGATTCAACGCATTTCCATTGAATTGCTTGGGTGGAGATCGATGTTTCACACGTGAGCATAAGGAAATCCCCCTTTAGTTTTTATATAACTACTAGTTAGACACGTCTTTTTCGGGGGGGTCGGCACCCATTATATGGCATGGGGGTCACATCACGTACGAAACTGAGGATTATGCCGCTTCGGCGAATAGCCCGTAAAGCGGTGTCTCTTCCCGGACCGGGCCCACTCATCGTAATTTCTGCTTGCTTCATACCCCGATCCATTGAAGCACGGATAACGTTTTCCGCTGCAGCTTGGGCGGCAAATGGTGTACTTTTGCGTGTACCCCTGAATCCGCAGGCACCAGCGGAACACCGGGGAGCTACTTATCCCCGAACGTCCGTGACAGTAATAATGGTATTATTGAAACTTGCTTGGATGTGAATAACCCCCTTCGGGACTCCGCGCTTCACCTTGCGTGAGCGAATTTTTTTCGAATTACCTGATATAGTTGATTGATTATTCATATTCGAAGGCTGTTGTTAATTGTTATTTGATTCCACGTCTAAATTTTTGATTGTCCTTGCCTCTGCTTATGCTTCGGATTACAACGAATTACCATGATTCGTCCACGTCTACGAATCAATCGACACTTCTCACATATTTTGCGAATGGAGGCACGAATTTTCGTAGCTACAGCCTTAACTTAGTTGGATAAATCTATTGATAGATTTTAGATGTGTTCTCTTTCTTTTCATCAAATTGAAAGAAAAAATTGAGCAAGCAGGTAATTACTAGCTAGCAGCACCAGCAACAAAACCTATTGACTGCTATTCGTCTGCCTACTTCGAAGTCGGTAAATGGTACACCCTTTGGTAAGATCATAAGGACTTAATTCAGCTCTTACCCTATCTCCTGGTAATATTCTTATGTAATTCCGTCAGATCTTTCCCGATATGTGAGTCAAGACTTGGCATCCATTATCCAAACACGCTCAAGACATGGCATTGGGAGGCGATTCCGTAACTGTACCCTCCATGTCAATAAGATTCTGCTTTTTCATCATTCGAACTAAATAAACCCCCCGTAATTCATAGATTTTTTTAAGAGATTGCTAACTCAACTGATATTGCTAGTAGCTATTTAGAGACATAATCCTTTTGGAAGCAACCGATTTCTCGCCGAAAAAAGTTTTGAATTACCAAATCTGACGCAAAATTTCCCCCCCAATTTTTTTGTGTCGAGCTTCCCGATCTGTAATAAGTCCACAAGATGTCGGTGAAGTTGCAATTCCCATACCGCCCAATATTTTAGGAATTTCCCGATGATCGGAATAAACCCTCAAGCCAGGTTTACTTATGCGTTTGATAACTGCAATGTAGGGGTCTTTCTTCTTACCGAGATACTTCAAGTTCACACCCGGAAACTCTTTCCCATTACCCTTGTGCCTCGCAGCACCTTTTATGAAACCTTCTTCCGCTGAAATTTGTACGATGCGTGCAGTCATTTTAGTGGCAGGTATTTTGATCATAGCTTTTTTTCTCGTATTGGCATTTCTTATGGCAGTAGGTGCAGTGGAGATTGCGTCGTTATTCGTGAAATATCAATCAGTAGTTGTTTTAATTATCAATGCCGGAATGATTCCTAACCTCTTTTGTTCTTCCGTCTTCTCTAATTTAGTTTTGTGTATTCGGGATATTTAAATATATTTGACAAAATATCAAGCCAAATTTTTTTTGTAGAAAAAGTTTGGTTTGATATTTTGTCAAACTGACAACGCTGAATCATTTCATCCATTAGTTTTTGCAACACCTCGGGGGCTAACGAGACTGTTCTAGCAAAATTGTAATCTCTCAATTCCCTAGCTACTGGACCGAAGATCCTAGTGCCTCTGGGATTTCCTTCCTGGTTTATAATCACGGCCGCATTGTCGTCGAATCCAACAATCATTCCATTACACCGTTTTATCCCTTTACGAGTACAAGCTGCCACTGCCCTAACCACTTCTGATCTTTTTATAGACATATTAGGTACCGCCTCTTTGACTACGGCCGTTATGACGTCACCTGTACCTGCGTATCTGCGGTTGCCCGTTCCTAACACTCGAATACACATTGATTTGCGGGCTCCGCTGTTGTCTGCGACATCTGAATAACTTTGAGTTTGAATCGTTTGGTAATCGGGAAGAATAATAGGTTTATTTGTACTATATTTGGGTGGGAAAAAATATATTCTACTTCGAGTTTAAGTCACTCCTTTTTTTTTTCACCTACTTTTTTTTCCAACAAAAATCACGATTCCGTGGTAGTTACTACCCGAGTAAGCACGGGCATTTTGTGGGCAGCCATCACCATAGCAGCTTTGGCTACATCTTCCGATACCCCACTCAATTCATGGATTATTCGGCCTGGTTTAATTGCAGATACCCAATATTCCGGAGATCCTTTTCCTGACCCCATACGTGTCTCCGCAGGTCTCATGGTGATGGGTTTGTCAGGAAAGATACGTATCCATAGCTTCCCGCCTCGACGAGCACAGCGCGTTATTGACCTTCTTCCCGCCTCTATTTGTCTAGCTGTAATCCAAGCAGGTTCGAGGGCCTGGAGAGCAAATTTTCCGAAGGAGATGACGTTGCCACGACTAGACATTCCTCTCAATCTTCCTCTATGTTGCTTACGATATTTGGTTCGTCTGGGGTTACAGTCGATGTCGACAGAATTTATCAATCTCTGATACAGAACCGGACGTGGAAGTCTCCCTTCAACCGGCTCCTCATGAATTTGATACCATTTTTCATACTTCGCAAATTTAATTTTATGTTGTTTTTTCTATTTTTGTTTTCTTCCGATCTTCATTCGATTTTAAAATAGCGATTCAGGTGTTACTTGGTGCTAAATCCACGGGCGAGAATAAGCTCGATCTTCCAATCCGTTTCAGTTTTTGAGATGTGGGCTTCTCTCGCCATCCCGTCCGCCGAATCTCGATATTAATTAATTGAATGAGGGAGATTCGGAAGTCGCCTCGTTATTTCAGTCTCTTGGAGCAAACGTTTCGGTTCTCCCCCAGCAACGGAGCTTCTCACTCTATCCCAATTTCGTTGAGTCAACGTTCCCAGCATCAATTGACTTATAGCTCTATTTTAGATATTGACAATTTGACAATTGTGCTACATCACGCAGCTTTTCGGGAGTTGAGCGGTTAACCACACGATTTCGAGAAGAAACGAAATTCAATTATTCCGATTTTTACTTCTCGAAATAGTCATAAATCGGTAATGTTTCCAGCTTCCCCATAAAAAAAACTTTCCATGGGTAGAAATTTCATTTGCGATGAGATAATCTCACTCTGTCTCCGGTATTAACTTATTTAGTACTCGAAAGCAGAGGGTTCATTACTCAATCAATTAGTTTTTTTTTTATGGATAAAGAGATGTTTTTTGGACGAGTCGCACACTAAGCGTAGCAGAGATCTTTCGGGGTTTGAAATAAGAAGCATTGAAACTGGAATAGGATGAAGCTACCTTAGATTGCATCAAAATTCATTAGATAGTTTTTCTTTCATTAGGTAGGGATCACCCAGCACCCCGAAATGTCCAGGTCTTTATGCCTAAAACCCCATGAATCGTCTGAGCCGGGTGGTAGGAATAGCCTATACGGGCTTTAATGGTTTGTAGGGGGACCCTACCTTCCCTAGCCCATTCAACCCGAGCCATCTCACTACCATTGAGGCGTCCAGCTATTTGTACCTTAATACCTCTATCGCTAGTTCTTCCAACCAATTCAATAGCTTTTTTCATAGTTCGTCGGAAAGGAACTCTATTCTTTAATTGTGAGGCAACATGCTCCGCCAATATTTTTGGTTCCCCATACGGCTGGGTGATACTACTTAGTACTACTCTGAGCTTCCGACTTTCAATCCCTAAGATATTTTCGATACCACTCTTCAGTTGAGTAATCCCCAAACTTTGTTCTTCAATGAGTAAATCAGGAAATCCCGTATGTATATCAACCCGAATAAGATCTGTTTTTCGTTGGATTTCAATATGCCCAACTCCGCCATAGTTTGTGGCGTCCTTCACATGTTTCGCAACATACTTTTCCACGGAGGCGCGTATTTGTCTATCCCCTTCGAGAAACTTTGGATAATCTTTTGTTTGCGCGAACCGATGAGAATAATGCTTCTAACTTACACCGAGTCGAAAACCGAGTGGATGAATCTTTCGCCCCGTATCTATTTCTCCTCAACTCAATATTAAATTATTTTCTACTTAGTTGTTTCTTTTTTTTGCAGTTTCCTTTAACCTTCCAACACGTTCGAATTAATGAGCATTTTTTATGGAGTCATTTTTCTATCTTGCCAACAAAATTTGAGTTTGACTTAATGGTTACTTTACAAGTGGGTTTCTTTATCGGGTAACCTCGGCCTTGAGCTCGAGGTCGGAACCTTCTTAAATACGTGGAATTCTCCACTCAGGCCTCACTAATGAACAAATCGGATTTATTCAATCCGAAGTTGGTATTGGCGTTTGCTGCCGCAGAAAGAATCAATTGCGATATGAGATGACACGTTTTGTAAGGCATAGATTCGGGTAATACAAGTGCTTCTCCGTACGAACAACCCCGGATTCGATCGGTAACCCGTCGTATTTTGATAGCTGACGCGCGGATATTTTTTCCTAGAGCTCGCGCCCCAATTTCTGATTTCGTTTTGTTTTTCATGAAGTATAATTTCCTAATTATCGACGGGATCCCTTATCATTTTTTGCGTGTCCCTTAAAACTCCGGGTGGGTACAAATTCCCCCAGTTTATGACCCACCATGCGATCGGTTACATAGATAGGTAGATGCTCCCGCCCATTATGAACAGCAATGGTGTGACCGATCGTGATAGGTACGACTGCAGAGGCGCGAGACCAAGTTACAACCAATTTTCTCTCTCTTCGTATATTAAGGTTTTCAATTTCTCGTATTAAGTGATTAGCTACAAAAGGACCTTTTTTTGATGAACGCGCCGTAGCCGATTAGCCCCCCCCGCTTAATACTTCCATTTATCAATAACCTTTGCGTCGACGAAGTATGAGGGGATTGCTATATTTCCCCTCCTTCCGACTTCTCTTTCCAAGTGCGACATGCCCCCAAGGGGTTGCTGGCTTCTTCCTACCAATCGACGTCCTGCCTTCTCCCCCTCCGTGGGGATGATCCACAGGATTCGTAGCTGAACCTCTCACTTTAGGCCGTCTGCCTAACCAGCGCTTGGATCCAGCTTTTCCCAAACCTTCATTGTTGATATCAATGTTTCCGACCCGTCCTATACTTGCTAAGCAATTTCGAGATATTAAACGAATTTCGTTGGAAGGTAGTCTTAGTGTAGCCAATTGGCCTTCTTTTGCAATTACTTTTGCTGCTGCGCCAGCTGCTCTAACTGATTATCCTCCTTTCCCAGATTTTAATTCTATGTTATGTATAATGGTACCTAAAGGTATTTTGGTCGAGGTAGACCCCCCCCTCCTCTTATTATTCCTTAAAGGGAAGGAAACGACTGGGGAAGACCCCTCCCCAAACTGTACAAGCTTCTTTCGAAGCATACAGCTTTCTGGATACGAAGGATGGAATTAGACACCGTTGCTGAATTTCGGTAGTACCAAATTGATGCCTACTGAATGAGACACAGGCAAGTAATTTTTGGACCATCTTTCTTCATTGTATGTATCCTTGGCTTTTTTGCCCGCACCTGGCTTCCTTCTAGGAATCCAGCATCTCCCAAGGATTTAGCAGCAGAATTGGTGACTTCGATGATTCGCGTTAGCATTAGTCAATGTACGGGATAACTTAGGAAACCTCTTCTTCTTGGCATTGACGTAATTTCACTTCTACCCTTTTCTTCCCTGTGTTGTTCTGTGGCTTCGATGTTGCCTCTGACTGCCAAATCGAGTGTTTTGAATTCGCACTTCCCACACCCTCGAAGCAATATGTGTGTAAGACGCCCCTTGTTCGTCGTTCCAATTTTGAGATTATTTATCTGCTTCCATATTATCTTACCTTTGCAAATTGATATGTTATTTAATTGCTCCAGATTTTAGCACGCGCTACTGTCCCTATTTGGTTACCCCAACCAGGTTCACTCCATATCATTCGATAAGTTCGGAGTAGTGCCAGGTTTCCGGGCCCAGCCTACAACCCGATCGATTAGTTTCGGAATACGCGAATCAGATATTCAACCCGCACTCAGAGGTAGGGTATTTCCAATTGAAATGGATGCGTCAGAACTAGACGTTACAATATCTCCAACCCCTATTCCTCGTGGGTGCAAAATGTATCTCTTATCGCCATCTGTGTAGTTGATTAGACAAATGAAAGCATTGCGATTGGGATCGTATTCGATACTGGCTACTCTTCCAGCAACACCCAACTTGTCTCGCCGAAAATCAACTTTACGACGTAAACGCTTGTGTCCGCCCCCCCTATGTCTACTGGTGATAATTCCCACATTGTTGCGACCATTTCTAGATATTCTATGATAAGTCAATTGCTTATGGGGTTTGGATTCCGTTGTTTCCCCAAATTGCAGAATGGCCCGGTTCCGGGTGCCTGGAGTATACGCCTCATATAATCGTACGGCCATACTTATTCTTCCCTCTTATGTTTATGCGTAATCTTTCAGTTGATGGGAAATGAAACTTTTCCTTCAAATATTAGTTTAGAAATAGTGGAATGAGGTAATTAGCTCGAAGTCTAGCAATCATTTTTTTTCTACTCGCAGAATTCAAACTCAACTTACTTCTTCTTTTCATTTTTTTTGCTACCCGACTACTATTAATGCCCTCCACTTTAACATCGAAAAATCGTTCAATCCAATTTTTCATTTCAGTTTTAGTCAATTTCGAGTCTACGTGGAAAGTATATTGGTTTTGCTGCAACAAACGAATAGACTTTTCCGTAATTAGTTGGTTTTTTGATTTTTCCGTAGTATCCCTCTCGCTTTGTCCGTTTTCCCTCGATTCTCTTTTTTTTTTCCGTAACTCCTGTATAGTCTACTAGTTTGGCTTTTGCTGTCGCCAACCTCTGATCTACCCGTTTTGTAGATAGGTTTTTCAGTTATCCGCGTCTTTCATTTCTCCCATCTTTGTTTTTTAGATGCATCCAACAGGAATTGAACCTGTGAATTCGCCAATTATGAGTTGGGTGCTTTGACCGTTCAGCCATGGATGCCAATCAATGACATTTTTGTCACTTGTTTAGCCCATCCTAACACGGTTGGTAAAATCATGTCAAATATAATATACTAGGAACGAAAAAAGTCGCAATTTGTCTCCCCCGCCGGGCGTGTGTGCCTACCAACTCAACAAGTAGTTTTAGTTGTTGAAAGGATTCCGGTGAAAAATGAAGAAGGACAAACAAGCGAGAAAAAATTCGAGACGAAACTGCTGGTGGGTAATCTAAACAAATGATGAGGGATTCTTCGGGAAGTTAACAATTAGTCCTCATATTGAATGATTATGTATTATTCGAGGAATAATGGGTTTGAAACATACACGAAGAAGGTTCTGGGAGCAATATCAGTCGTGAATCTCTTATGAACCAAGAGCCGTGTGAAGTAAGAATTTCATGCACGGTTCCGAATGAGCGGAAAGATCGAAAATCTCCTTTTCGACTCTGACTCTCCTACACCAGTCGTTGCTTTTTTCTCTGTTACCTCTAAAGTAGCAGCTCCAGCTTTATTTACGCGACTCTTCGGTCTAATTTTCCCACATCTATCTAATGAGTGGCATATCGTGGTAGGATTATTGGCTACTTCTAGTATGATATTAGGAAATCTAATTGCCGTTACTCAAATAAGCATGAAACGTATGCTAGCTTATCCCTCCATAAGCCAAATTGGATATATTATGATTGGAGTACTTGCTGCAGACCCGGAGAACGGTTATGCAAGTATGATAACTTATACGTTTATTTATATACTCATGAATCTGGGAACTTTTGCTCGTATCACCCCATTTGGTTTACGAACCGGAACTGATAATATTAGGGATTACGCGGGATTATACATGAAGGATCCTGTTCTAACATTCTCCCCGGTTTTACGTTCACCATCCCTAGGGGGTATCCCTCCACCATCCGGTTTTTTCGGTAAACTCTATCTCCTTTGGCATGGATGGAAAGCTGGTTCGTACCCATCAGTTCTGGTAGCGCTCGTCGCAAGTGTCATCTCTATCTACTATTATCTTAAAATAATTAAATTAATGTTCACTGGGAAGAATGGGAGGAGCGATGCATCCACAACTTATATACAAAATTCATTAGTTTCTCCATCAATTTCAATTTCAAAAAGTTCTATTGAAATAGCTATGATCATTCGTGCACTAGCATCAATCCTATCGGGTATATTAATAGATCCCATTATCGGGATCACACGGAATACTTTATTCTAGACTCACTTCAAATTAAATTGTGACGCGAACTTTTTTCTTTCGAATGATTTTTATTAAAAGCCGGTTCTGCTTCTGCTGCCCCAACTAGTCTGTCTCTACAACTTACGAAATAGTTATATCTTCTTCGGTAATTGATCCTGACATTTTCCTATCTAGCTTGTATTTGTCTTTTCGCACCCGGAATCACTTGCTAGGAAAATGATCACTCGTCTATTCCGGGGGAGATATAAGTATTTCCGCGCGATGCACAGCTGGGGTTGGGCAGTGACAACCCATGCTGCTACATCCAAGTATTTAGGCGGAAGGAGAATGCCTCTCTCTCTCTTGTATCTTCATATGGTATTATTTGATTGATACCGAAAAAAAGATTTGCTCGCGAGACAGGCGTGGGCTTGTCAGGTCGTGAAAAAAAGTCCCTGCAGGAGGAGGGAATCAACCACCCCTTTAGGGATGATTGATTGCGGGCGAGGATAGATTCGAACCCCCGGCCATCGTCAGTTTGAAGTAGAATCCTACCACTTCATGAAGAAGCAATGAGTAATGGAAAAGGTCCAGGGACCTCGTCTAAACCTGACCTGAGTGGAGTCTCCCAGTTAGTAAATTTGGTAAAAAAGACCAGTTAGTACATTTGGTAAAAAAGAGATGAAAATTCGGTTCAGCAGTTGACAGGCATATAGATATACCCGTATAATTGGATTGGATTGGTGAACGTAGCTCCACCGCGTCTCCCTGCTTCGAAAGAAGGGTAGGCATACTAGACTCGAAATATAGTACCGCGTAGTACGGAGGTTCGAATCCTACGCGAGGCGTCCAGAGGTCTCGCATTTATGGAATTTATGAAAGAAGTCTCTCGACTTCTCCATTCTCACCAATGGAACTCAAACTTTTTACTTGGTCGATTTCCATGCTTGTCTTCCCGAGTGAAGTAGCGCTGAAATTGTCTCTCCGACTCGAGATACGAGTGGGTCCTATTGCAGAGATATGTGAGGCAGTAAGTCCCACCTTTTCTTTTTTCTATTTCCGAACCAAGACTGGGACAGCAAATCCTAACATCCGAAGGGATTGGAGCGATACCCGAAACTCAAGGAATAGTCTTACAGATACAGAAGATAGAAAAAAAAGCAAAAAGAACGACTGAGATATGAACGTGATTCCTCTCAAAGATTCAAATGGAGATGAACCAGAAATCTTAGTAGTTGGTTGTTTGGCGTCTCATCAAACACATAGGGGATGGGACTCAAAATCCCACCCTTTCCTTGTTTCCTTTCCACTTGTTTCCTTTCCAAAGGACTCCAAATCCTTTGAATGGGACTCAAAATCCCATTCATAAGCCAAGTATCTGGTTAGATACCCCTAACCAGATACTTGGAGTTTCCATTCCAATTTTTAGAATAATAAATTATTGACCGAGCGATAGATGAATAACAAGATCCGAAGGATATTTCATCCGGGGATAATTGATTGCGGGCGAGGAGGGATTCGAACCCCCGACACCGTGGTTCGTAGCCACGTGCTCTAATCCCCTGAGCTACAGGCCCCGACCCCACTGGATCCGTCCCAGGATTCACTTCTATGAAATGTACCGGACTGGAACCAACTTCCCTCTCCCTCCATCTATCTATTTTGGAGGTTGGTAAAGACTCGTAATCTCACTCGTAATCCCACTCGTAATCCCAAGATTCGCCCTCATTCATCGGCATTTTTTTTCCCACTGAGAAAGGAGTGAAGGGATGTGCTATATGGAGTTCCGGATAGAGATGAACCCTACGGGAATGAGGGGCATTCCCTTT